ATGGTTAGATGGCTGTTCTCAACAAATGCTAAAGATATTGGTACTTTATATATCATCTTCTCTATTTTTGCGGGTATGATTGGTACTGCCTTTTCTATGTTAATTAGATTAGAATTAGCTGGTCCTGGAATTCAATATCTACACGGTGATCATCAATTATATAATGTAATTGTTACAGCTCACGCATTTGTAATGATTTTCTTCTTGGTTAACTTAAAACGATTAAGTTCGATTAATAATTTAACTTTAGATAGTTATTCGTCTGGGATTTTTTGTAAATCCTCATTTTTAAGTAATTCAAAATACTTATTTTCTACATCAGGAACAAATAATACACCTCCTTACAAATTTACTAAAGTAGTAGTAGAAGATCCGTTTAACAATAGAGATCAAATCGCTGTTGCTAAAAATAAAAAAGGAGTGTATATCTTTGAAGCCTTGACAACAGGTTCTACGTATGTAGGTCATTCTATTAATTTGTATAACCGAATTTGTTCTTACTTTATGCCATCAATTTTAGGCTCTAAGGCTAGACGAGTTTTAAGTTATTTCAATAAACATGGTTTTGCTAATGTTAGATTGACTATTTTAATCTTAGACCCTTCTGGTACAAGAGAACAAGCTATTGAATTAGAGCTCGGGCCGCGCAGCGGCCCGGGGTTAAACAGTTGAGGCCAAAGGCCTCAAAACTGTTAGAGCAATACTTTATGGATACTAGGATGGCCCGCGGCCATCCTTATTGAGGGGCCGCTTTACAGGCGGCCCCTCAACTCTAAAATCAAATCTTAATGTAGATATGGTTGCTAGTAGTTCTGGTTATCATTCTCCTATGAGTGATGAAGTACGAGAACGACTAAGAAAGATTAGAGGTACTCCTATTTTTATGTATAATTCACAAACAATGAATCTATTACATATCTTTGACTCTAAACAATTTATATACGATAACCTTGGTATCCATAGAACAACATTAGATAAATCTTTATCAGATGGTTCTTTATGGCTTGATACATTCTTCTTTTCCTTAGAGGATATTACTGAAGGATCATACGATAATATGTTTTCCTTAGAGGAGATTAAAGATTTAGTATTAAACTGTAGAAAAAATTATAAAGTTTTACACCCTCATACTAAATTTGTATTAGCTGAAAACATTAAACATCCAGAATTAACGAAAGTTTATTCAGGTATTGGTGAATTAGCTAAAGCTTTAAATGGAGATAGAGGTACTATCAGAAAATATGTGGATGGTACTACTTTTGGGCTATACAGAAATGAATGGAAATTTACATTTCAACCATACGAATCAAATTAATTAATCAACTTAATGGCATAGCCGTATAATTTAGTAATAGATTATTTATTATTTCACTATATGCTGGAAACTCCTTAGAGCTTGTAATACCTAGACGGTGACAATTTGCAAGATTGGACAATCAGCAGGAAACCGGACATCCGGGTTCCTCAGAGACTACACGTGAAATATCCTATAATTGTCTTAACTTCTATCTGCTACCCGCTTAATGCGGGTCACTCATTCCAGGCCGCGGAGTAAAATAAATGGAAAACCATTTATTTTATAAAAATTATTAATTTTAGCGCCCGGGACTTTGATAATATTTTGGCAGAGGAGGTCGGGCAATATATAAAACCATATTTTATATTTAGGATAAAGATATAGTCCAGTCGATACTGAAAGGTGTCGAGAAACTGTATGCCAGCAATGATTGGAGGATTCGGTAAAAACCTTATTTCAATTCAATGTATTTTACAATCTACTTTGAACAATTTCATGTCAAGTATTCAAATTAAATCTTATTCAACAACTAATTCATTCAATAATGGTCAATTAGGTTATTATTTAGCCGGGTTAATTGAAGGTGATGGTACTATTATTGTACCAACTAAAGATAAAACTCCGAGTGGTAAAAAAACACACCCTGTTATTAGAATTGTGTTTACATTAAATGATTTACCTTTGGCTGAAAAATTACGACAAGTATTAGGTTGTGGTCATATTCAAAAACCTAAAACAGGAAATTATTATTTATTTGAAATTCAGAATATTGACGGATTATTCAAATTAGCTAATTTAATTAATGGTAAAATGAGAACTCCTAAGGTTGAGGCTCTTCATAGACTTATTAATTGGTTAAATGCTAAAAATAATAATTCAATTGAATGTTTAGGATTAGATACAAGTGATCTTAATAGTAATAGCTGGTTTGCAGGGTTTAGTGATGCAGATTCTTATTTCCAAGTAAGTTTAACTCATGATAAAGAATCAAATACGATTAAAAATATTAAATCTTTTTATCGATTAGAAATTCAACAAAATTATCATGGAGAATTAAACAGATATAAAGAAATTATGGAATTAATTGCTAAATTCTTACAAACTAAATTATTGTCTAGACAAAGATTAATTAATAATAAAAAATATACTAGTTACATGGTTATTACTTCAAGTTTTTCAACTAATTTATTAGTTGATAACTATTTTAAACAATTTCCTATGTTTTCTTCGAAACATTTAGATTATTTAAAATGGTCAAAAGTACTACATTTAAGATTAAACAAAAAACATTTAATTAATAGTGGTGCTTTAATGTGTCTTGAAGCTAAAAATAACATGAATACAAAACGAACAACATGGAATTGGGATCATTTAGATAATTTTCCAACATTATAATAATTAATGAATATCATTTGTATTATATATGATTAAATTGAAATTAAAAAGTTGCCGTCATTACGAGTAATTGTAATGATAATTACATCGCTATATGCTGGAAACCCCTAAAGACTTAAAAACCTAGTTCTTTAACTTCTTAAGAACGGGTAAAATTGTTAAGTATATACAATGGGCAATCAGCAGGAAACCAAACATCATTAATTAATGATGGAGTAGGATCCTCAGAGACTACACGCGATGCTCCATTTAAAATAAATGGATGAAGATATAGTCCAGTCCATGATTAAAATCATGGAGTTACTGAACTGGTTTGTTCCTTTAATGATTGGAGCTCCAGATATGGCATTCCCTCGATTAAATAACATTTCATTCTGGTTATTACCACCTTCTTTAATTCTTTTAGTAGCTAGTGCTTTCGTAGAAAACGGAGCTGGTACTGGATGGACTGTTGAAAATGGTAAGCAGTCGCCGATCTGTAAAGATCGGGCAACAAAACATCACTCGATGCGAGAAACTCCTCAATTCGGAAAGAACTACTCATCAATCATGAACCCTTTGGGGTTTAATAGATTGGCAGTAAAAATGTTCTTGACACGGGGACAATCCGCCTGGGGTAAATTAGATTATTCTACTTTATCCCATCAGAGACTAAATGTGATGCAACCTAAGAATACAGAATTTCAACAATGGCTTGTCGGTATGACTGATGGAGATGGATCTTTTTCTGTCTTACGTCAAAACGATAAGTGGACTTTAACGTTCAAAATCACTCAAAGTACTTATAACTTACGAGCTTTGTACTATATTAAACAACAATTAGGAGTAGGTTCAGTAAGTGTAGAATCAAATAGAGATCAAGGTAGTTTTAGAATTAGAGATCGAAAACAATTGGCAAATATTATTTTCCCTATTTTTGATCAATATCCTCTATTAACAACTAAATATTTCAATTATGCTAAATTCAAGTCAGCATATGCTATTCTTGAGAATAAAGAATTAACTAAATCTCAAAGAAATGCACAAATTGAAACTCTATTATTGACTAAACCTGATGAATCTTATATTTCTCCGGCTTGAAATAAAATTACTTTACCTATTGCTGATGCAAATGAGGCAGGTAAGGTTATTTCTAAATCATGGTTAATCGGATTTGTAGAAGCTGAAGGTAGTTTTTATTTGGTAACTAAAGATGCCAATAGAATCGTACATGGATTTGGTATTACTCAAAAATTAAATAGAGTAGTATTAGAAGGTATTAGACATATTCTTCATATTTCCACTAAAGTTGTATACAAAGAAAAATATAATCATCATATGATTGATACTACTAATTCTAGAGCAATTGATAATGTATCAAAATACTTCTTTAATACTATGAAAGGTATGAAGGGTGTTGAATACAGAATTTGGTCTAGATCATTTAATAAACACAAAGGAGACTATTCTCAACTTGTAAAAATTCAAAAATTATTACGAGGATTAAGAACAGTTAGAGCAGATAATACATTGTGGACTTCTAAGTCTTAGGTTGAAGGTATAGTCCGAACAATAGCGAGAGCTATTGAGTATAACGATAGAACCCAATATTCATTGGATACAAGGGTTTGAGGTTATCAACATTAATGTTACCCTCCATTATCAGGTATTGCTTCTCATTCAGGTGGATCTGTAGATTTAGCGATCTTCAGTCTTCACTTATCAGGTATTTCTTCTATGTTAGGTGCTATGAACTTCATCACAACTATTATTAATATGAGAGCTCCTGGAATGTCATTCCATAAAATGCCTCTATTTGTATGGGCTGTATTAATTACAGCAGTTCTATTACTTCTATCTTTACCTGTATTAGCCGGTAAACTAATTCTGCCGGCTTTAAATTCGGCTATTTGCTGGGAACTGTTTGATAATTATACATTATGTCAAACACAATCAGCAGGAAACCCATTAGATTTGAATTTTTTGGGGATCCTCAGAGACTACACGCCGGAATTAATCTGTTGTTCTATTTTACCTGTATCCCAATTAAAACCCAATAAAGTCAATAAAGACTTAAGATTTTTTAATGAATCTAATTTAAACTTAACTGATTATAATCTAACTAATTCAAATTTTAATTCTTATTTTACTGGATTGATCGAAGGTGATGGTACAATTATTGTACCTAAAACTGAGAGATCACCAAAAGGAAGAATTAATTACCCTTCAGTACAAATTGTTTTTCATCTGAAAGATTTACCATTAGCCTTAGTTATTCAAAAACAATTAAGAAATGGATCTCTTTCTAGAAAAAAAGGAGTAAATGCTTATATCTTAACTATCAATAATTATGAAGGATTATTATTAGTCGCTACATTACTTAATGGTAATATGCGAACTCCTAAAATCAAAGCATTACATAAGCTAATTGATTATTTAAATCTAAAGTTTAAGAATCTTAATATGATTAATAAACCTCTTGATACTAGCCCATTAGATTCAAATGCTTGGTTATCTGGATTTATTGAAGCTGAAGGACATTTTTCTGTAAGAACTACTGTTTCTCCTAAATATTCTAAAGCTCCCGGCGGCTCCGCCACCGGAGTCTTTGACCCGCGCGCTGCGCTACGCGAGCGCGGGGCTAAAGTGGAATGTAAATTTGAATTAACTCAAAGTCAAAAAGATCATAATTCAGAAGATAAATTATTATTTATGAATGTTTTGGCAAAATTTTTACTTACTACGGTTAAGTCTATCAGAGAAGATAAACCTAAACCTGAGTACAGAGTAAGAACTACGAGTTTAAAAGGAAATTTGGTGTTAGAAAATTATCTTGATCAATTTCCTTTGTTCGGTACCAAATTTCTAGACTATAAAGACTGGGTTAAAATTTTAGATTATTTTAAACATGGTAAGTTTAATCATAAAGAAAATATTGATAATATTATTGATATGAAATCTTGTATGAATGACAAAAGAACGATTTTTACTTGGGATCATTTACAGAATTTTTACAACTTAGATTAATAAGATATAGTCCCAACATACACGTGAGTGTATGAGTATTTACCTTAACAAATTATATTTGTTTTGAGGTCAGATTATTATAATAATCTGAGCCATGGGTCCTATGACCAGTAAATCAAGATATATTATATTAATTAAAACTAAATTTAATATAATTCAAAAGGGAATTACTATGTTATTAACAGATCGAAATTTTAATACTTCATTCTACGAGCCAGCAGGAGGAGGAGATCCATTATTATATCAACATCTTTTCTGGTTCTTTGGTCAACTTCGGCCCGATTCATTTAATATGAATATGAACTACGCTATAAGCTGGGAATGTCTGTTACCAATCATGATTACTTCGAACATAAGAGGTTTATTTAATAAATCCCGATCAAGTCAAAATATCATGATTGAGGCACAATCAGCAGGTAACCAACGACACGAAAGTAGTCTAGTAGGAACCTCAGAGACTACACGCGTAGCACCTTATTCCAGATCATTTTGTGAATGGCTTGCCGGGTTAATTGATGGAGATGGTAGTCTTCAAGTAAGTAAAAAAGGATATACTTCTTTAGAAATTACTATGGGACTCGAAGATCTACATTGTTTACGTTACATCCAAGATAAACTTGGAGGTAGTATTAAAATGCGATCAGGCGCTAAAGCTTATCGTTATCGATTACATAATAAACAAGGTATGATTAATCTTATCAATTGTATCAATGGCTATATTCGACACACTTCACGTCTTCAACAATTACATCGAGTTTGTCAACAACTTGAAATTCCAGTAATTTATCCAACAAAATTAAATAAAGAATCTAGTTGGTTTGCTGGATTTTTTGATGCGGATGGAACAATTACAATGAGTATGAAAAACAATCGTCCTCAATTAAGTATTAAAGTAGTAAATAAATTATTACAAGATGTACAATATTATAAAGATGTATTTGGAGGCAATGTATATTTTGATAGTGCCCAAAATGGTTATTATCAATGGTCTGTACAAAGTCGTGAAGATGTATTAAATATGTTAAAATATTTTAAAACATATACAAGCCGAAGTCATAAATCACAAAGATTATTTCTTATTAAAGATTACTTTACTTTACGTGATCTAGAAGCTTTTAAAGCCGATAGTATTCATTATAAAGCATGGTTAGATTTAATAAATAGATGGAATAAGTTGAAGATATAGTCCTTTTTTCTTCTAACCATATAAATTGAAGAAAAAGCATCCAGAAGTTTATATTTTAATTATCCCAGGATTCGGAATTATTAGCCACGTAGTATCTACTTTCTGTGGTAAACCAATTTTCGGTTATCTTGGTATGGTATACGCTATGCTATCAATTGGAGTTTTAGGATTCATTGTTTGGTCGCATCACATGTATACTGTAGGATTAGATGTAGATACTCGAGCTTACTTCACAGCAGCTACAATGATTATTGCAGTACCTACTGGTATTAAAATTTTCTCATGGCTAGCTACTCTATACGGAGGAAGTATCCGATTTACAACTCCTATGTTATTCGCATTAGGGTTCTTAGCTTTATTCACACTTGGAGGTTTAACAGGTGTAATGTTAGCTAATGCATCTATGGATGTAGCTCTACATGATACTTATTATGTAGTTGCTCACTTCCATTACGTATTATCTATGGGAGCAGTATTTGCTTTATTTGCTGCTTTCTATTACTGGATTGGTAAAATTACTGGTAAAACTTACAATGAGTTATTAGGACAAATCCATTTCTGGAGTCTATTCATTGGGGTTAATGATATAGACTTCTTAAAATATTCTAATAATTTAGTAAATACCAAATCTGATTCTAACACAGATAATCTTAATACAAAACCAGATAAAGAATTAACAGATAAAGACTCTAATGATATTGATCTAGAAACTCTAGAAACAGAATTAAATAGTTTACCCAATGGTAAACTTCCTGATCCGAGTAAGAATAAATATAAATCCATCTTAAACAAGTTTGTAAAAATCCAATGTGAAAATAGGTTTATCAATATTAAATCGTCTAGAATTGATATTCTATCTTATTTGAAAGACAAGTCAGGTATCTACATGTTTTTTAATCTATCTAATGGAAAACAATATGTTGGTAGTAGTGTAAATCTAGCAAGACGATTTAGAATTCATATGTATAGTGTAAATAGATCAGATTTACCTTTGTATAGAGCTATTTCAAAATACGGAACTAGTAATTTTGCATATTTAGTATTACAAACTTGTGAACGGGATGAGAATACTTGTTTAGGTTTAGAACAACACTATCTTGATTTATATCAACCCGAGTATAATATTTTAAAACTTGCAGGATCATCACAAGGATTTAAACACAGTGATGAAACTATCGCAAACCTTAAAAAAACTCACTCAAAAGAACTTCACCCTAGATTTGGAGTCGAGGTTAGTGAATCACAAAGGGAATTAACAAGTATTAGTTTACGAAAATACTATGCTGAAAATGTACATCATAATAAAGGCAAAAAAGGAGTATTAGCTTCCCAATATGGAATTAATGGTATTAAAATTATCATGATTAGTGAATCTGGTGAGAGATTAGAATTCCCCTCTATTAATGCAGCTAGATTACATTTTAAAGTACGTTTTAATACAATCTCAAAAAATAAGGATACAAACAAGCCTATCTTAATTAAAGGTGTACTTTGGACTATCAGGAGTGAATAGTCATAAATTCAATAATTAAATAGTGTTGAGAGGTAAATGTTAACTAGCCCCCGGATGGTAATAAAGTCATTCGTAAACATTCTTCTATATGCTGGAAACTCTTAAAGACTTAAGTACCATACTGGTAACAATCTTAAGCTCCCCGGTTCTTTGAACCGGTGAGTAACCCGGGCCAATGGCCCGGGTGGTATGTAACAATAGACAATCAGCAGGGAACCAAACGGATAATATCCGGAGTAGGATCCTCAGAGACTACACGAAGAAATTATTTAAGCATTATTAAATAATAAGATATAGTCCAATCCATGGTGAAAGTCATGGCCGGTGGGAACCGGGCCAGGAAAATATCCTGGTTAATATTAATGTAACTTAACATTCTTCCCTCAACATATGCTAGGTCAACTTTAGCTAGGCCTATTGGAATAGTAATATTTCATAAGTATATCACTATATGCTGGAAACTCCTAAAGATCCAAGTACCTAAATGGTAACAATCTTGGATATGTTACAATGGACAATCAGCAGGAAACCTGATTAACAATTAGGGTTCCTCAGAGACTACACGTGATGCCCCGTTAACCATAGACGGGTGAAGATATAGTCCGGCCCACAACTAAAGTTGTGGGACCTATTTATCATTATTCTCTTAAAAAGTAAGTAGTGATAAATAATTTGTTTAAATAGTAATTTATATAAAATACCTTAATACCAGGGTAAATACTGTTTTACGCCTTGAATTATTCTTTATAAGTAATAAAAAAAATAAGGATTAAAATATTTAAAATATGATTAACATCAATGTCAATAAGAATTTTGAAAAACTCTTCTCTAATGTTGCGGGTAGTTTATCTTTTGTCCCAGTTAAAGTATATAATAATATGCTAACTGACAAAGATAGTATTTTTAATGATTTTAATAATCAGTCAGGTATTTACTTAATTCATAATTTAGTTAATGGTACACAATATGTAGGTAGTGCAAGTAATTTAAAAAAGAGATTAAGTGCATATTATTATCCTAATCGATTAATGGACAACAGATATATTTCAAATTCTATTCTTAAATATGGTCATAATAATTTTAGTTTAGTAGTTGTAGAAATTGTCACTATTAATAAAGATGATCTTAAGAAGATAATTTTAGAAAGAGAACAATATTATATTGATACTCTTAAACCTGTTCTTAATATTAGTCCTACAGCAGGATCTTTATTAGGATTTAAACATTCAGAAGAGACTAAACAATTATTGTCAAGTTTAAGAACTGGTACAAAATTATCTGAAGAGACTAAAGCTATTTTATCTAAATTAAGAATGGGTACAAACTTATCTGAGGAAACTAGAACAAAATTATCTAAATTGTTCAGTGGAGAATTAAATCCATTTTGGGGTAAGACTCACAATCAAGATTCTTTATTAAAAATGAGTTTGTCCAAAATCGGAGAACTTAATCCTATGTTTGGTAAAGAAAAATCCCCTGAATTTATCGAGCAGATGTACAGAGATAAGAGTGGATCTAATAATCCTATGTATGGTAAGACTCATTCACCTGAAACCTTATCTAAAATGAAAAAGGCAGTATGGGTGTATGATAGTACTTCAAAAGAATTGATTAAAAAGTATGATGGAACTGTACAATTGAAGAAAGATATGAAAATGGGTTACGACACTATTAAAAAATATCTTGATTCTAGTCAATCTTACAAAGGTAAGTTATTTAGAAGTTCTCCCATTTAAATTATTATATATAACATAATAAAATTACTATTTAAACAGCTCAACCGCTAGCAGGTATGCCTCGAAGAATCCCAGATTACCCAGATGCATATGCAGGATGGAATCTAGTATCTAGTTTCGGATCTATTATTTCTATTGTAGCTTCATTAGTATTCCTGTACGCATTATATGATTTATTAGCTCGACAAGAATATAACTTAGCTAATAATTATTGGTACGTACCTCAATTCTTCAGTAGTTCACGAGCAATCGGAGCAACTTCTACAGCTACTACTTTAGAATGGTCTTTAACTAGCCCACCATCATTCCACACTGTAAATTCATTACCACTTCAATCTTAATTAAATTATAATATAACCCCCCTTGGAATCTTAAATACAAATATTTTGTATACCTGACCTTTTGTCAGGTGGTCAACTTACCTTTTCGTGGTAGATTCTATAAGTACCATTATAATTTCTTTGTATTACTAAAATTTTAATAGTATAAAGTAATAACTCCAAAATGGGAAACTAAAAAGTTGATTATAGTATTATAATTATTAATAAACTCATTATTCTATAAATATTTAAATAAAATATTAATAAATTTTTTAATATGTAAATTTAAAAACTTATCCCCTGGGGTAGACTTACCCCGTCGGCTGCAACGCAGCCTTGAGGTCTTAAAATATTATTATATATAAACCTTTATTAATAAACAATGTTGTATAAGTAATAAGATTCTATTATTCTTTAAAAAATGATAAAATCTTAATATTATCTAAGTACAATAATCCTTAACCTTAGATAAAATTATCGATTAAAAATTTCGCCTCTGGCCGAACTACTCCCTCAAGGTTAATCTAAACTTTTGGGCCGAAGGTTAGCGCGAGTTATACTCTTTAAGCCCAGCCCAACCCAGCGTTTGACCAGAATATGAATTTCAGGCCGTCGGTGGAACAAGATCCCCAAAAAATGGCCAGTTGTGGTCACTACGTGGCCCCGTCGGGATTAAAAATATAAAGACTATCTCGTCTTAGTTGTTAAGTGAGTAATGGTTTTATTCGGTGTATTAACCATGATTTTAGCGATTGCCCTATTTTCCCTTCGAATCCCTGCGATTTATTTTTATCGAATTACAATTATTCTACTACTTTATTCTGCATTATTATCATATAATTCACTTTATGTTGATTTAATCGGTTCTGGAGTAGGAGTATTCGGTGGATTATTTCAAGTTACAACAATTACTCAAAGTATTGATTTATTTATCTATTTAGTTGGAGCTTTAGTACTTTTACTAAGTTCAAGAGCTAATGGATTAAATTCAACTTTAGTAAATAAGAGTAAAGGATTATCAGTATTAGCTGAATATCCTCTTATTGCTTTATTTTCTGTATTAGGTATGAGTAGTTTAATTTCAAGTAGTGACTTAGTATCTATGTTCTTATCTATTGAACTACAAAGTTTTGCTGTATATATTTTAGCAACTATTTACAGAGAATCAGAATCTGCAACATCAGCTGGATTAAAATATTTCTTATTAGGAAGTTTATCTTCAGCTTTAATTTTATTAGGAAGTAGTTTATTATATAGTTTCACAGGATTAACTAATTTTGAAGGATTATATATGTTATGTTCTACAACAACAGCAAATACTGCTATTGAAATTAGTGTATTATTAATTATGGTTGGTTTACTATTCAAAGTATCTGCAGCTCCATTCCACAATTGGGCTCCAGATGTATATGATGGAGTACCTACAGTAGTAACAACTTGGTTAACAACAATGCCAAAAATTTCTTTCTTAGTATTTGTTTTAGAATTCCAAGGATTTACTCAATTAGCTAATTGGTCTTCATGGACATATTTATTATTAATTAGTTCATTATTATCACTTCTAGTTGGTACTATTGGTGGATTAGCTCAATATAGAATTAAACGACTATTAACATATAGTACAATTTCTCATGTAGGATTCTTATTATTAGCATTAGCTATTAATAATGAAGAATCAGTAGAATCATTCTTATTCTACTTAATCCAATATACATTAACAAATGTTAACGTATTCTTTATTTTAGTTTCATTTGGTTATTTACTACAAACTAAAGGATTATCTATTTATTCACCAATTCAATATATTAATCAATTAAAAGGTCAACTTAAAGTAAATCCTTTACTTGGATTAAGTTTAGCAATTTGTTTATTCTCTATGGCAGGTATCCCTCCACTAATGGGATTCTTTGGTAAACAGATGGTTTTATATGCAGCAACTCATAATGGAAACTTCTTCTTAGCTTTTGTAGCTATTTTAGTAAGTGTTATTAGTGCAGCATATTACTTAAGAGTTATTAAAGTAATTCATTTTGATCCAACTCCAACATCAGAACTAAGTTCATCTTTAAATAATTCAAATAAAGATGTAACTAATGATCAATCAGTAGTTGCTGGAGAATTAACAACTTCAAGTAGTTTAGTAATTGCAACAATTACTCTTCTATTAATTTTCTTTATTATTAACCCAACACCATTATTAAACAGTGTTCACTTAATCACTCTAAATCTATTTTATTGGTAATGAGTACATTAACATTTTTTGTTCTATTTATTCCTGTTTTAACTGCAGTTTTACTTGTAGTGAACGCATTATTAGCTATTAATAAACCTTATAGTGAAAAAGTATCACCTTATGAGTGTGGGTAAAATGTAAGCCCCCCTTGATTGTAAAATCATGAGGAAAAATCGGGTGAATTGCAAAAAACTCCTATTATAAATATAGGACAATTTGCAACGAAGTATTTTTCGGCACAAATAATATAATTATTTTGAAAAATAAACGTTCAACGACTAGAAAGTGAGTAATGCCAACAATAATCTTTCCACGAGTGCCCGACAACCTTAATAATTCTAAATTAATATTAAGGTTGATGACATAGTCTGAACAATACCGCAAGGTATTGAAATAAAGGATAAAGAGCCTTTATGCTAACAAAATGTTACTCCTCTAGGTGATGCTAGACAGAAATTTTCTGTTCAGTTCTATCTTGTAGCTATTTTATTTATTGTATTTGATCTAGAAGTTCTATTCTTATTTCCATTCGCAGTATCTCTTTATGAAATCTCAACAATGGGATTCTGGGTTGTAATGATTTTCTTAGTAATCCTAACAATCGGTTATATTTATGAATGGTCAAAAGGAGCTCTTAAATTTGTTAAAGATCCTACTACTTCAAAAATCAATTTACACTAAACCTAGAAGGTAATTTACATCTTCTTGGTTAATTAATCAAGACTTGGAATTTTTATTCCGAGTCCCTTATCTAATACCTTTATGTATTTTTTAATAAACTATAAATAATAGATAATTGTCTATTATTAAATGGACTAGTCCCGGCGGCGCATTGCGCCGCCGGGATAATAATCAGGTCGGCTACGCCGACTGGAAAAATATTATAATTCTAATAAAATACTATATTTTTTGCAAATAAAGTTATTAAATTACTTAATAAGCGAAGTAAAATAAAAGTTCCCACGCAGGCTAAAATTAATAATTTTAATAAAAATAAATGATAAATTATTAATTTTACTTCACCTGTGCCCGACCAGTTGGAGCCGGGTCGCAAAGCCCCCGGCTCCAACAAGAATTAATAAGGTATTGGCGAGAATTCTGCCCTACGGATGTATAATATAGGCCGATAGACGGCACGACAGGGCTAGCAATAATTTTAGATCATCAGTAATAGTAAATATAAAAGTAAGGTGGCCTTACTTCTTTTTATTATATAATAAATTATCAATAAAAGTTTACTTTAAACACTAAAATTTAGAGTATTAAACTGAAATAATATGTAAGTTATATAATAATTATGTAGTAGTCTAAGATTTAACCAGGGATAGCCTAAGGTTTACCCAGGACTTTTAAATTCTAGATTGATGTTTTACATCCGTCCTTTCTCTCTTATTCCAAAATTAAATGTTAATATTTTAAATTTTGGAATATGTTAATTATATAACCGTAAGGTATTTAAGGACTAGAGGTACCGATTTGATAAAAAAGCACTGATAAATAAATAAAAATGTCAACTTTAGCTACAACTTTCTTAGTTAATAATCCACTAGAGCAATTTGAAATTAATGATTTTGTTTTCATTTTAGCTCCAATCTTCGGATTTACTAAATTATCTTTAACTAACATCGGATTCTATTTAATTATGGTAGTGGCAATCACTATCGGTATGAATGTTTTATCTCGAAATAACGGATATGTTATTCCTTCTAGATGGGCTATTCATTCTGAATCTGTATATGGATCTATCTTAAATCTAGTTCGAGAACAAATTGGACCAAAAAACGAAGTTTATGTTCCATTTATTTTCGCTTTATTTAATTTTGTTTTAATTAGTAATTTAGTTGGTTTAGTACCTTATTCTTTCACAACTACTTCTCACTTAGTATTAACTATTAGTTTAGCAACAGCTATTCTAATTGGAGTTACTATCATTGGATTTCAACGACATGGATTAGGATTCTTCGCATTCTTTATTCCAGCTGGTACTCCTTTAGCATTAGTATTCTTACTAGTAGCAATTGAATTAATTTCTTACTTAGCTCGAGCAGTTTCTTTAGGTGTTCGATTAGGTGCTAATATGATTGCAGGACACTCTCTATTAAAAATTATTTCTACATTCACATGGAAAATGGTAGTAGCAGGACCTGTATTATTCCTAGTTAGTTTATTACCTCTATTATTCTTAACAGCTTTAGCTGGTCTAGAATTTGGTATTGCTATTCTTCAGGCATATGTTTTCACTATTCTAACTTGTTCTTACTTAAAAGATGCAATCGATCTACACTAATTAGACCCGTTGGGCGCCAATCGGCACTCAAGGGAACCGAGCCGCCTGTCGGCCCGAAATTAAAATTTAGTTAAATAAATAATGTATTAATATTATATTATTTATATCGAAAATATTTGTTGAGAGGGCCGGGCAAACCCGGCCTTCTCTTTATTCCAGGCCGCGCTGCGGCCCGGAGCTCTCAATAATTAATTTATTTTATCTAAGGGATATCGTTCATAAGAATTTATGTTAAATATGCTTAAATCATTAAATATCATTTCTCCTGTATGGAATGATGCTCCTGAGCCTTGGCAATGGGCTTTCCAAGATGGTGCATCACCTTCATACGAAGGAATTGTAGAATTACATGATCAAATTATGTTCTATCTAGTAATTATTTTATTTGGAGTTGCTTGGATGTTATCTTCAATTATTGTAAACTTTGGTTCTCATAAAAACCAAATTGTTTACAAATATCATAACCATGGTACTTTAATTGAATTAATTTGGACTATTACTCCAGCTTTTGTATTAATTGCTATTGCTTTCCCTAGTTTCAAATTATTATATTTAATGGATGAAGTTATCGATCCTGCTATGACAATTAAAGCATTAGGACACCAATGGTATTGGTCTTATGAGTACTCTGATTTTGTTAACGAAGATGGAGAGTCTATTGAATTTGATTCTTACTTAGTTCCAACAGATGACTTAGAAGATGGACAACTACGACTTTTAGAAGTAGATAACCGAGTAGTAGTTCCAGTAGGAACTCACATCCGATTTATTGTTACAGGTGCTGATGTAATTCATTCATTTGCTGTTCCTTCTTTAGGACTTAAAATTGATGCTATTCCTGGACGACTAAATCAAACTTCTGTTTTAGTTGAACGAGAAGGAGTTTACTACGGTCAATGTTCAGAGATTTGCGGAGTACACCACGGGTAGGTAATAAGCCCCCTCATTATACAATGAGGATAATCTCACTATATGCTGGAAACCCCTAAAACTTAATCTACCTAAATGGTAACAATGATTAAGATGTAACAATGGGCAATCAGCAGGAAACCTGAGTCTTTAAATTTAGGGTTCCTCAGAGACTACATGTGAGACATTCATTAAATATGAATGAAGATATAGTCCCATCCATGACGAGATTCATGGCGGTTAATACCGGAGTTATTAAAAATAACTTAAGAATAATGTTATGCCTATTGCCGTAGAAGCAGTATCTTTAGAGAAATACTTAGCTTGGTTAAACGAGCAAGCTTAAGTATTTCTTAATAAATAAATTTATCTAATATTATAAATAAACTCCCCCCCCCTGATTATAACCTTTAATTAAGATATACATAAAATATAAGTTAGGGAATATAGTTTAATGGTAAAATAATAGGATTCGTACCTTAATTGATGTTAATTCGAGTTTAACTATTCCTTTTTAATAGGAATTATTATTAATAGGTATAAATATAAGTTATAAGTTTGGCTAAAATTTAATATTGAAATTCTCAATATAAATAAAACTTATAGTAGTATGATTCATAATTACATAATAAATTTATTATTTATTCTATGTTATCAGTATAAAAAGTAATATTTATTTATATACATTAACATTATTTCTCTATTTAAAAAACGACAATCTAAATTCAACTATTGAAAAATCCAACCCTTTAGTAATATATTAATATAAAAGTCTACTAAGACATTAATTTTAGTTAGGATAAACTAAGTTATTTTATACCAAATACTTTAAAGATATAAGAGTATTTAACTTTTGATATAAAAGAAAGAAAACTTACCAGATAATTTCATCTGGGCCATACGACATAGTCTGGCTTCAAGACCTCATGGTATAATGGTTAAGACATCACAACTTCACTGTGGGAATATCGGTTCGATTCCGATTGGGGTTAATATATTTTTAAAAGTAATGATAATAGACAATATTACTTAGATGGTTTAACCATTTAAATGTCGTTTTGTAATTTCTCAATGGATTAAATCCATAACTTCAAAAATGTTTAATCTTAACTAGCCTTTGGCTGGATAAATAAAAAATTATGGTAGCAGCAGCTAAAATTTTAGGAGCAGGATTAGCAACTATTGGACTAGCAGGAGCTGGAGTTGGAGTTGGACTAGTTTTCGCAGCTCTAATTAACTCTACTTCTCGAAACCCTTCTCTACGACCTCAATTATTCTCTTACACAATTCTTGGGTAAAATGTGTGCCCCCCTTGATCGTGAGATCATGTGGAAACATCGGGTGAATTGCAAGAACTCCAATCTAATTTATATTGGACAATTTGCAGCGAAGCGTATATCAGTGTTTTAATGGATATACGAACGTTCAACGACTAATCAGTGAGCTACACTAGCAATAATCTGGACACGAGTGCCCGACAACATCTATATTAATTTATTGATGTTGATGACATAGTCTGAACAATCCCGTAAGGGATTGAAATAGAAGATAAAGAGCTTCTATGGTAACATATATTGTCGCATTAACAGAAGCAATTGGATTGTTCGCCTTAATGATGGCATTCTTACTATTATACGCAGCGTAATCTGAATTAATAGTATGAATTATACAAATTTATTTGTATAAATCATTAAGTATCTCAAAAGGCTCAATTTATTTATTAAATTGGGCCCCCCTCCTGCTTAATAAATTTAAAGGGTATATAAAATATCCTTGCGATGTTAAATTATTGGAAGAAGTGTACAATATTTTAACTAAATCTACTGAAATTAACAGACCTGACAGTAAAATCGTTTTATTAATTTCAGCAAGATCAGAAAAATCTTGGTTTAATATTGGTAAATCACAATTATTTGATTTCAATCAAACCACAAAAGATGACTTTATTAATAATTTAACTCCTAAATTAACCGAGTTAAATAATAAAGCTTATCCATTAGAAAATTTAGACTTATTAGTTTTAAGACTATTTAAAACTACTAGTCACCCTAATAAATATAAAACTTTCATTAATAAACCTAACGTACGGCATTATTCTACTTTTAATTCTAAGGAGATTAGTAGATTAAAAGGTAACCAAAGTTATAATAAGAATATTGCAGTATTAGACATTGAAACAATCCCAGTAAATGGAACACACATTCCCTATGCGATTGGGTATAGATTAAAACAAAATAGTTGTAAAATTTTTTACGCATCAGATTATGGGAAATACTTAAACATTGCATCATCTAAAATGATGGATGATTGTCTAATTAACCTAATCAAAGATTGTGAAAACTGTGTTATTTATGCCCATTATTTAGGTTCCTTTGACGGCTACCTAATTTTAAGGGCATTATATAAACATTATAAAAAGCTTAATGTATTTATGGATTATAGTATAAGTGAATAAATTTACTGGGTTGGGAAGGCTCGAACTCCCATGAGCCAATATCAAAAATTGGTGACTTACCTATTAGTCTACAACCCAATTAAACCTCCTCTAGGGGCCGGAAACCCGGACTATTGCCCGCGCGGGAACCCGCGCGGGCCACCTACCGGCTGCGCCGGGGAAGGCATAAATAAATATTTTTTCTATATATAATAGTGTACCGTTCTTTTATAATTAAAATATTTGCTGGTTAGTAGACTCGAACTACTATTACCTCGATTACAAATCGAGTGCTTTACCAATTAAGCCAAACCAACTAAATTCAATTTAAATTTTATTCATATTTTAAATGTTTTGTAAATATTTACAAATATAATTTCTTTTAATTTCTCCGAACCGGGCGGCACAGCCGCGTAGCGACCAAGGCTCCGTTTAAAATTAAAAATTATTTATTACTTATAAATAATTTTTAATAATATAATATTTATTACAAAGTTATTAAAGTTTTAAAGTTTTGCTGGGCCGCATTGCGATCCCGACTGGGTATCAGCGGAGGCTTCCGCTGATACCCAGTCATTTTATCTCACTCACCAGGCGCGGGCAAAGGGGAGTTGGGGATATAAATTCTAGCTGTGCCACTTTTATTATATTATTTAGATAAAGGGTTTAATGTATAGGGAGGGACTTATTGTCCCCCCGGTAATAACCATTCAGCCACTCGTTCCCGAACGGCTACCTTGTTATGACTTCAGACCAGTCGTTTACTATCCTTGGATGTTTTTAGACAACTTCAGGTATAGCTTACTCCCAGCCCGTGACAGGCAGTTAGTAGATCTTGAAGCTTTAATTTCACCGTGACGTGGTGATTCACGATTACTAGCAATTCCTAATTCATGAGCTCGAGTTACAGAGCTCAATCCACAAAGGGGAAATTTGGGGATTACCTCCAAGTTACCTTATTGGATCCTTTTGTATTCCCCCTAGCTGCACGTCTGTAGCCCACTCCATAAGGGCCATGAGGGCTTGTCTTAGTCCTAATTATTCCAGTTTATCACTGGATGCTCAACTAGATATTAACTAGTTGCAAGGGTTTTGTTCGTTATGCGGACTTAACCTTACATCTCACGACACGAACTGAAGACAGCCATGCAACGCCTGTGTAGCATTCAAGGAGTGGTAAGATGTTGTGCGGATCATCACATTAAACAACATGCTTCACTGCTGGTTTTCAAGACCCTCTATACTTTTGGGTTTCAACCTTGCGGCAGTACTCCCCAGGTGGAGTGCTTTAATCTACATTTATAGACTCATTAAAAACGAATCTAAGGCACTCATCGTTTACGGTATGGACTACACGGGTCTCTAATCCGTTTTGCTCCCCATACTTTCGTACCTCAGCGTCAGTGTTTAGTTAGAAAGAAGCCTTCGCCTTAAGCGGTCTTCCGAGGATCAACAGATTCCATCCCTACTCTCGGAGTTCCTCTTTCCTCCATTACACTCTAGTTTCATAGTTACTGAAAAGCTCTTATTCATTTAGTTCGATACCTTTCAGTCTTATGATACAGCCTACGTACCCTTTAGACCCATTAATGATGAATAATGCTTACCCCTCTCGTATTACCGCGACTGCTGGCACGAGATTGGTCGGGATTAATAGGAAAGTACAGTCATTATCCTCCTTTCCGTTAGGACTTTATCAAATTAATGTATCCGTCCTTCTAGGTGACTGGTTCAGCCTTTCGGCCATTGACCAAGATTCCGCACTGCTGCCGATACTTTGCTCGTGTGGGCCTTTCTCATTCCCACTGTGGTTGATCGTCCTCTCAGACCAACTATAGATCATTGGCTTGGTAAGCCGTTACCTTACCAACTACCTAATCTATTCAATAGGTACATCCATAGGCGGAATTAATCCTTTTGTATATTTGGTATTCCACCAATCCTATGGGTAGCTTGCCTATTCATTACTCACCCGTTCGCCATGTCAGAATACAAGTATTCTGCATTCGACTCGCATGTGTCAAGTCCCTAGATAGCATTCACTCGAAACTAAGTTTAAATTTTTACTTACTTTTCTAATTTAGAAGGCTCAATAAGCCTTTTTCTACTTAATTTAATTAAAAATAAAATAGAAAATATTAGAAATTAAAATCTTATTTGTTACTTATAAATTACTAAATATAATTATTAGTTTCATTTTAAGTCCGGGGCCAAATATATTCATTATATTAATAAAGGTAATTAACATTTAAATATAAGTAAAGTTTAAATATACATTAGATTATTTTATTGTATATCTACGGGATCGTAATGCGGCCCAGCAAAACTTTAAAACTTTATTTCTAAGATTTAAGATCTAGGCTTTGTCTTTTTTAAATATACTTTAACTCCAGGGTTTTTAGTTACCGTTATAAGTGCAGGTCATTGGGGGGCTTTGCCCCCGCAGATGACCCGGGGCTCCGCCCCAGGCGGGATTCTGCCCAGCAGATTAGATATTTTGTTTTGCATTTTACATGTTTTTATATAATAAGTTTATAAATTATTTATTTTTATAAATTTAATTATTTATAATTCAAAAATTAATTACAATTAAATTAGATTGTAATGGAATTTTAGATAAATAGAGGTAACTCCTTTTATCAGCCTAAATTAATTTTATTTTTAATGAAATTACTAAAGAGTCATTCCCTTTTAAGTCTTGCTAATAGTTACGTTATTGATTCACCTCAACCTTCTAATCTTAATTATGCTTGGAATTTTGGGTCATTACTAGCTTTATGTTTAGTTATTCAAATTGTAACTGGAGTAACTTTAGCCATGCACTATACACCAAATATTGATCTAGCTTTTATTAGTGTAGAACATATTATGAGAGATGTTAACTATGGATGGATGATTAGATATCTTCATGCTAATACTGCATCATTCTTCTTCTTATTTGTATATTTACATATTGGTAGAGGATTATACTATGGTTCATATAAAGCTCCTCGAGCTTTAGTATGGAGTATTGGTGTTATCATCTTAATTTTAATGATGGCTTATTTTGGGCCAAAATGCACTGATTTAGATCTTCTAATTTTACAATCTTCACTTCTACCTTTTGCTGCTCCTAGAGTAAGAGCTATTCAAAGAATTGGACCTCATAATAAAAATATTCTTACTTTATTAATTTGTGGTATGTTAGGTGATTGGTGGTGTATGAGAATTAAAGGTAAAACACATTCAAGTGTTAGATTTTATCTTGAACAAGGTATTGTACATTCAGCTTATGTTAAATATTGTGCTAAATTACTTTATGACCTTGGTTATTCTAATTCACCTGAACCTGTTTTAGTTAAAAAAACAGGTAGATCTCATCTTTCAGAAGAGGAACAATTTAATTATAGAATAGTAACATATACTTACACTAGTTTAAATTTTATTTATGATTCATTTTATAAAACTATTGATGGAAAACTAGTTAAAGTAGTATCACCATTTATCGGTGAATATCTTACTCCCTTTGGTTTAGCTCTTTGGATTATGGATGATGGTTCACGACAAAAAGGACAAGGAATTATGATTGCTACTCACAGTTTTAGTTATCAAGATGTTCAATTTTTAGCTAATCTTTTAACAGAATTATATGGTTTAAAAACATCAGTAGTCAAATCAGGTATTGATAATCAATGGAGAATTAATATTTGGAAAGAATCTATGCCTAAATTAGCAGAAATTGTTAAACCATATATGATTCCTGAAATGGCTTATAAACTAGATGGGTATTTATAATTAGAAAGAATTTTTAAATTAGTGTATAGTCCTATTATATTAAATAATGCAATCTATACAGAAAAATTATTATTATTATATTATTCAATTTCAGTGTTTACTTTAGAGTAAACTAGTAGGATGGTGGGTAATTTATATCTATTGAATAATATTATTAAAATATAATAGAATACCCTGACAGGGGTATTGGAGAGAATATATTCTCTCTGGCAATATCAGTGAAAACGGTCAACCAAAAAGATAGATTTTAGAGACCGTCGGTGATGTATATCATCGCTACAGACTGGGTCACTGGTGGGTGCCTGAAATGGTGCTTAATGTACAGTCGGAATTTTCGGGAAATATTCCTCACAAGGTCTTAAGTGATGTTTATTAGAAAGAGTTTTAACCCAAACTTGAGGATTAATAAACTGATAAGATACAGGGAGCTAAATTTTCTATCAAAATAATTTAGCTTTGAAAATTTGACAGCATTCCTGGGTATTGAAAATACATGCCCAAAATGGTTAGACGAAGAAATGAACACTCTCTTAATGACAAGTAATTTGATTATTTCTCCTAAACTTAAATCTTTGTTGAACAAACACAATATTAAACCATGTCTTGTGTTTGAAGAACTTAATAAAGAAGAAGTTAAAGAAAATCTTAGAACTAAGACTAGAAAAAAATCTGGTATTTATGGTATCTTTAATCTAATTACCAATAATTTCTATGTTGGAAGTGCTGTAACTAATAAATTTTACAGTAGATTTTATAAACATCTTATTAGAGGTTTAGGAAACAAAAATATTGCCATTGATCTAGAAAAATATGGAATTGAATCTTTTGCATTTGTTATTTTGGAATTTTATCCAGAAGAAGTAACAAAACGAAATAATCCAAATCTAATAGCTTTAGAAACTTATTGGATTCAAACATATAAACCAACTTATAATATTTTACTTGAAGCTGGTAATTCTTTTGGATATAAACATTCTGAAGAAGTTAAACAGAAAATGAGAGATATTTATTCAGATGAAAGACGAAATAGAGTAGCTTTACTGAATAAAAATAAATCTTTACCAGATTCTGTTAAAGCCTTAATTAGAGAAAAGGCATTAAATAGATCAGAAGAAGTTAAAAATAAATATAGACTAGCTTCTTCAAAACCAGTAACATTATATAATATTGATGGTTCAATTTATATGAAATTTGAAGGTATTAGATTAATGGCCAAATACTTTAAATGTGACCATAAGACCATTAATAAATACATTAAGTCTGGAGAACTTTTCAAAAATCAATGGTATATTAAATTAGATTAACTACTAATTTAAGAGAGTATTATTTATCTCTAATCATAGTCCTATACGGAGAATTATGTAATTTATACAAAAAAATAATTCAGTAGTATAGAATACCCTGACAGGGGTATTGAAGAGGATAACGGTCTCTTTGGCTATATTGGTGAAAACGGTTAAAGATTAGACATCTTATTCAAGACCGTCGGTGGTGTATACCATCGCTACAGACTGGGTCACCAATGGGTGCCTGAAATGGTGCTTAATGTACAGTCGGATTTCCGAGGATAATATCCTTCACAAGGCCTTAAATGATATTTATCAGAAAGGGATATAACAAATCCTGAGGATTGATAAATTGATAAGGTACATGAAATATAAACCAGATGTCAATAAATTGGTGTTTATATTTTGGAAATTGTATGTTCTACCTTGGGGACAAATGTCTTTATGGGGTGCAACAGTAATTACTAACTTACTTTCTGCTATCCCTTGGATTGGTAAAGATTTAGTAGAATTCATCTGGGGCGGTTTCAGCGTCTTATCGGCGCCACAAGATAGTGATATCTTATTGCAAATTCTGCTTATTGCTGGAAATTCCTCTACAAGAGAAGTTGAATACGTTTCAAAAAATTCAATTTGAAACGTGAAAAAGTCAACAACATGGGGAACATCAGCAGTGGTTAAAAATTATTCTTCTGGAATAAATTTTGAAGCTACTCAGAGACTAAACGCAGAAGATCTAAGATTTGCCTATTTAGTAGGCTTAATTGAAGGAGATGGATGGTTTTCAGTAACCAAAAATGGAGAATATATTAAATATGAGTTTGGTATCGAATTAGATATTAGAGATGTACAATTATTGTACAAAATTAAAAAAATCTTAGGTGTAGGAACTATTAATATTAGAGAAAGAAATAATCAAAAAATGGTTTTTTATAGAATTAGAAATAAATCTCACTTAAAATCTATTGTATTACCAATTTTTGATAAATATCCAATGTTTTCTAATAAACAGTATGATTATTTAATGTTTAAAGAATTACTTCTAAATGATGTTAAATATTCTAAAGATTTAAATAAGTATATCCGACCTATTCAACCTATTAACACAATTGAAACTATTTTAGAAAAATCTTACTTCAAATATTGGTTAATCGGGTTTATTGAAGCCGAAGGTTGTTTTAGTATCTATACACCAAGTAAAGATAATTCAAAAGTAGCTAGTTTTGATATTTCTCAAACAAATGGATCTATCTTAATTGAAGCTATTAAAATAGAATTATCTTTAACTCCTAAAGTATATAAAGATAAAAATAATAATTTTAAATTAAAAGTTTCTAGCGTAAGAGCTGTAGAAAATATTGTAAAATACATGCATAATTCTCCATTAAAATTAATGGGGCACAAAAAATTACAGTATTTATTATGGCTTAAAGAGCTTAGAACTATTTCTAGATATACCAATAAATTTAATATTCCCAATAAATACTAATATTCCATCTCCCAATTTAATTAGATCATGATATAGTCCGAACAACAACGAAAGTTGTTGCGTGTAACGAGAAGTAGTTAATTAACTACTGGGGTTACCAACATACTTGAGATAATGCTACATTAAACCGATTCTTCAGTCTTCACTACTTATTACCATTCATTTTAGCAGCTTTATCTTTAATGCATTTAATTGCAAAAGAAGAAAATGGATCAAATAATCCATTAGGAATTACAGCTAATACTGATATGGTTTATCTACATCCTTATTATACATTTAAAGATTTAGTAACAATTTTCTTATTCTTATTAGTGTTAGGATTATTCTTATTCTATGCACCTAATAAATTAGGTCAAACTTCAGGGATGGCCGTTCAACAAAGTAATTTGTTGAATTATAATATCGCTGTATGCTGGGACAGTTTAGATATAATTTGTACTCGAAATGTAAGTGCAATTTTAGTGCCCTTTTCAGTTAAAATCAATTATATTGCAGACCAATCAGCAGGAAACCAACAAAATACTAATAATCTGTTGGGTTCCTCAGAGACTACACGCGATATTTCCGATTTAACTTTATCTAAGTCTGATACAAAAAAGATTCATGATTTAGATAATAACGAAAATTTTAATTATTGGCTCGCTGGACTAATCGACGGCGATGGAACATTATCTGTCTATAAAAACAACGCTCAAGCCTGTGAAATTACTTTAGGCGAAGAAGATGTTAAAACTTTACACAAAATTAAAGAAAGATTCCATGGATCTATTTTAAAAAGAAGTAAAGTAAAAGCTTATAGATGGAGAGTTTATAAAAAACTGTATGTAACAAATATTGTTAATTCTATTAACGGTAAATTATTAACCGATTCAAAACACGTACAATTAGTTAAAATCTGTAACAAATTAAACATTGAACCAATTACTAATAATAAAATTAGTAAAGATAATAGTTGGTTTGCTGGTTTTTTTGATGCAGAAGGTTATTTTAGTATTAGAAATAACTATACTTTAACAATTAGCGTAGGCCAAAAAAATAAAGAAATTTTAGAAGAAATTCAAAAAGTTTTTGGAATTGGTCATATTTATTATGATAAAAGCTGGAATGGCTATAATTATGTCATTACAGATTTACAAGGAATTAAAACAATGCTTGCATATTTTGAACAATATCCATTAAAAACAATAAAACATACAGATTTCATTACAATAAAAAGATTAGTATTGTTTATTGAGAGAGGTTATCATTTAAAAGATCATCCTCTTAAATATAGAATTGATAACTTAATTAAAATTTTCAAAAATCGGAAAAAGATATAGTCCACTAAACGCATCCTGATAACTATATTCCAGCAAACCCAATGCAAACTCCTGCGTCGATTGTACCAGAATGGTATCTTCTTCCTTTCTATGCAATTCTACGATCTATTCCTGATAAATTAGGAGGAGTAATTGCTATGTTTGGTTCTCTATTAATTCTTTTAGCTATGCCTGTATTAGATACTTCAAGAGTTAGAGGTTCAGCATTCCGACCATTAATGAAATTATCTTTCTGGTTATTAGCAGTAGATTTCTTAATCTTATTATGGTGTGGTGGTCAACATGTTGAAGAGCCTTTCATTAGTTTAGGACAAGCAGCAACTGCATTCTATTTCTCATGGTTCCTAATTATTGTACCAGTAGTAGGTATCGTAGAAAATACACTAATGGATTTAGCTGTAGAAAATAATGAAAAATAAACATATTTAATCTAATTCAGAGGGATATTCCCCCTGGGGAAAGATTAAATTCAGCCGGGGCCTGGAGGGCCTAATTGAACTCTCGCATGGATAGAGTAAAAACAAATGATTTACTCCAAGAGGGCCGGGCAAAGCCCGGCTTTCTCTTTACCCCGGGCCGCGACGCGGCCCGGGGCTTTGTTTTTATTAAAATTATTAATTTTAGTCTGTGCGCCGTTCTTAAATTAACATTTAATAAATACCACCCTTCTATCGGTATCTTGATTTATGCCTTCTCGTGGCGATACTGTAAGTAAAGATTATTATCCACGTTAGATTGCACTTATTGCAGTCTGAATAGTTAGGATTCTTCCAACTTGAAACTAAATAAATCTATATTGTTTATTTAATAATATATTAAACCCTTTAAATTATTGAAAGGGGGTGGTTATTTAATATTGATTAGAAAATTAAAATAAAGGTTTAGAAATGATAAAATATTTATCTCTCCAAACTTCTCCTGATTTTAAGTACATTCGAAAATTAATATTTTTCATATTAAATTATGCGATTTCGAAAGCTACTAAAATACAAGGTACTAGAATGATAAATCCTAAAACAAGGGGTAACATCCCAGTCCAAGTGAAAGACATCAATTGATCATATCTTAATCGAGGGAAACTAGCTCTTCAATTATTCCATCAAACCAGTCAACATAATGCCTTTGCTTGATACCCGTTAATGGGTTTCATTTTTCAATGAAGGTTGGACTATATCATCATCCATCAAATATTGTAGAATGTCTAACGTGTAGTCTCTGAGGATCCTACTAAGTATATTATACTGTTGGTTTCCTGCTGATTGTCCAATCTTGCAAATTGTCACCATTTAGCTCCGGACACATAGTGTCCGGAGTAAAATACCCAGAGGGATTTAGGTATTGCAAGCTCTAAGGAGTTTCCAGCATATAGTTAGATTTGCATATTAGCTATTAACTAATATGGGGCAAGTGTGTAGTTTACCCAGATATAGATGAATAAGATTAAACAAACTTTAAGACCTAATGTTAATCCTTCAAGTGAGAAGAATGTAGGATTTTCAAAAGATACAAAAGGAATTAAGTATCCTCCTAAAAATAACATAACTACAAATGTAGACATTAAAATAATAGAAGCATACTCAGCTAAGAAGAATAATACAAAAGGTACAGAAGAATGTTCTGTAAAGAATCCAGCTACTAACTCAGATTCAGCTTCAGGTAAATCAAATGGAGCTCTATTAGTTTCAGCAATTGCTGAAATTAAGAACATTAAAGAAAGTGGTAATAATGGAACAATATACCAAACATTAATTTGAGCTTGAATAATTGTAGTTAAATTTAATGATCCTACTAATACTACTACAGTAAGAATAATTAATCCCATTACAACTTCGTAACTAACCATTTGAGCAGTACTTCGTAATCCTCCTAAGAAAGCATATTTAGAATTGGCCGACCAACCAGCAAAAATTACTCCATATACTCCTAAAGAACTTACAGCTAATAAATATAAAATACCTAAACTTAGATCTGATAATGTTAATCCTGCACCAAAAGGAATTACTCCCCATCCTAGTAAACTAGTAATTAAAGAAATAGCAGGTGCAAATAAGAATAAAGCTTTATTAGAATGAGCAGGAATTACTGATTCTTTAACAAATAATTTTAATGCATCTGCAAATGGTTGTAGTAAACCATAATATCCTACTCGATTAGGACCTAATCGTCTTTGCATAGATCCCATAGCTTTTCGTTCCGCAATTGTCATGAAAGCTACAGATAATAATAATGGTACAATAACAATAAGTACCTCAATAAATGATAATAACATGAGTAAATTATAATACATGAATAATGAATTAAATTAATTTAATTCATTATTAATTCTATCGTCATCAAGCTATTAAATCCCGTATAGGGATCTTAATTTGCTCCGTCCCGGGCGGCGTAGCCGCCCTTATTCGGTACCCCAGCCGCTAAGCGGCTGGGGCTCCAAATTTTATTTGTTTCAAATTAAAGCTTAGTGGATTTATTTAGTATCCAGGACCTTATGTCCCGTAGGGCAAGGAACCCTTTAGTCTTAGTATCAGGATTAGAGTAAATTTTACTTTACTGAGGCCTAAACTAAGATTCGCGCGTAGGCTAAAATTAATAATTTTAATAAAAATAAATAATAAACCATTTATTTTTATTTTGCTAGCGCGTTGGCCAACAGGGGGCCAGAGGCCCCCTGTTGGTTTATAAATATTAACTAATTCGTTTAGTTGGTTTTAGACAAAAAATGAGAAACTAAATATCTGCCATCTTTTGTGTTTAATGGAGTTTGGTTTTTGATACAATATTGAATAGTACCTCGCACTAAATTTAATTCTTTGGCCATCTGATTAATGCTAGAATACATGCATTTGTAAGATTTATCGTCCCATAAATAACAGTATACCGGTTTTGCTCGGTAAGAAGAAGATTTAATCATTTTATTAATAGTCTCTTTGGATCTTTTTTTCCCAAAATTAGGATGATTAGAACCAATATTTAACTCGCTTAATAACTGTTTAATTTCTTCTGAATGAGTTTTTCCGAAAAATGGATTATTTTCCTTTTTTTTTAATTCACTCATTAGAACTTTAGTTTCATCAGAATGTAGAAACCCAATAAGTGCACCAGCAATGGTTAACACATTATATTGAGGTTTCCATAAATCTAAAGCAAGTTGTTCTTTTTCCAATAAAGTTATAGTGTCAGGAGGACAAAATTCTAGAATAATCAAACTAAAATTATCTTCACCATATTTTTCAATGGCTCGATGAATTAATCTATCTTCTTTTTTTTCGTACATTCACACTATAATAAGTCAATATTCTATTACGTAAATTCAGAGAACTACCAATATAAGATTTGTTAGTAGTGTTACATAGTAACATATAAATCCCTGATTTACTTTTCAATGTTTTCAAAATATCATTTTTATCCTTTTTCCAATTAAGCCACATTAATGGAATATTAGTAGAAGTATTATTAATTAAATTCATAATAAAAATAGTTAGTAAGTTATAAAAACTCATTACTATTAAATTAAATTAACTAATTCGTTTAGTTGGTTTTAAGCTTAAAATAATTGGTCCTACCATTGCTAAACATAAAATCATACTTGCTACAATTAAGAATAATGCGTGAGAAGTATATAATACTTGACCAATACTGTTAATTTGATCCATAGATACAAATACATTATCCCAATTTGAATGACTAACAGTTAATGTTTCTAATGTTTCAGATTTAAATGATAATAAATTAATAGAATCAAAAATAGAAGGTAAATCAAATTTAGAAACATTAGAGTTAGTTAAACTTAAACCACTAACAAATAAAGTACCTAATACAAAAGCTAATGGATAAGGGTTAGAATAATTTTCTGAAGAATCTTGTAATTCAACTAGTTTAATATTTAACATCATAATAACGAATAGGAATAAAATAGCAATTGCTCCTACATACACAATAAGATATGTAAGCATCTCTTAAATTCGAAATCCCTAATAATTACGTGGTTCGGGAAACATATTTCGAATATTCCTTATTAGGAATTTATTCATTTCTGAATAACCAATTAATTATTTTAATGGTTTAGTATAATAATAATAACTTAAGTAAATATTTCCGGTATCTACATATTTATAAAATGTTTTTCGACTAAGATTCATTTTTTCTAAACATTTTCCTACAGATGTAAATAAAACATTATTTACTAAATTTTTATTCTCATCATACACCCATACTTGTTTTTTAGCTTGAATAGCAGCTGAAGGAACTTAAATATTAATTGGCTAGAGATTGGACTATATCTTCATCCAGTAATATATTAATTACTGGAGTACCACGTGTAGTCTCTGAGGAACCCCAAATCTAAAGATTTGAGTTTCCTGCTGATTGTCCATTGTAATATCCACAACCATTGTCACCATTTAGCTCCGGACACATAGTGTCCGGAGTAAAATACCCAGAGGATTTTAGGTAGGTTGGGCTTTAGGAGTTTCCAGCATATAGTGGTATTTCACCTTATGCTTTACAGCATAGGCAGGCCTGGGAGAATTGACCAATAAAATTGATACCTAATAAAATTAAGTAACAAGCTACATTAACAAAAGTAGAAATTAAAAATAAAACAGAAATTACAGGATTTCGTGATGTAATTACTAAAATACCTGATAATACTGAACCAAAAGCCAACAGATCTAATAGAATTGCGTTCATGTAAACTAAAAAATCCCTATTAAATTAGGGCCTGGGCAATGCCCGTATTCCATATTCAAGGACAAGCCTATGAATATGGAATTAATAAATAATCCCCTTGGAAATTATTTTATTTATTTTGGAATAAACACTTTAAACTTTTAGACTTTAATACTTGGGAGAAGGCATATAGCCTCCCTCTCTGGTAAGAATCTTTAAAATTAAAGAATTTCCAATATTTATGTAATAAATCAAACAAATTAATATTAATTTGTTTGAGGCTTCGCGGGCAGTGAGACGGCCCAAAAAGATTAATTCATAGTCTTCGGCCTACAATTGGCGAAATTATCAATTATCTCCCCTGGCGGCTACGCCGCCCTAGTCTATTACCTCGGCGACACTACGTGCCGCTGTAGCCATGGAATTTTTATATAGCCGTTAAGAGGAATCGAACCTCTATTCATAAATTAACAGTTTACCGTTCTACCATTGAACTATAACAGCATTATATTAATAATAAATATTCATTTTCTAGAACCTCCCACGGGCCAAAAGCCCAGCACAAATATTCCGCCGGGCGCCTTTGACGCCCGGCGGAACTAATATATAATATTTGTTCCAGTCGAGGGCCAAGTCCGACACCATCACTTCCCCGTCGGGCCTTTGGCCGGCAAAGATGATTCATAGGGCGCTTTCGGCGCCCGACGGAATTAAAATTTTAAAAATTATATAAATTTTTAATCTAATAAAAATTTATTAAAATTATATTTACCTTTATATTAAAATTTTTCAAAATTATTAATTAGTTTAATAATTAATTTTATATCTGAGGGATACTGATCAACAAGTAATAAATTAATATTTTCCACTTCGGCGAGCCCGAGGTCCTACGGGGCGAGGGCCCTGGGAACTTTTATTATTCTCTTTAATATATTATTTAATAAATAATAATTATTATTTATATAAGTAACAATTAACTTCAGCCCTGGCGGCGGAGCCGCCCTTATTCGATATCCTGGCGGCGCTACGCGCCGCCGGGACTTTTTAAAATGTCGATGGTGGCGAAGCTTCCGAAGATGTTCGGTCAAAGCCGCTGCGCGGCACTGACCAGATTAATATTTAAATTAAATAATCTAGTTCTCTGTGGGCTTGTCCCCCCTGGGATAAGTCTACCTGCAGAGGAGACTAGAAGAAAATAAATAATATATTATTTCGTTTTAGCCCTGCGGCCCACGATATTAAAAAACATTATATTATCCTATATAAGTATATGAATTTAACATAGGGGACATTTCTTAATTGGTAGAGAGCTCGTTTTGCATATGAGTAGTGCTGGTTCAAGTCCGGCTGTCTCCACATAACTCATCAGATATTAGTTTGTTTTTACAAGATTATTAAATATCTTTGGAGATATACTAAATCAGATTATTAATTTAACCAGGTTGTAGCCTAATCTGGTAAGGCATTTACTTTGGGTGTAAAATAGTGTAAGTTCAAATCTTACCAACCTGATATTATTTTTAAATAAAAATTTTATATTTTTGGTTAGGCATGGGTATAGCTCATCTCAGACCTGATACAGAGCATAGAATTACTAGAATACCTTTATAATAAATAGCTCAAGATCGCTAAAATAAAATTTTTATTTAAAATATCGCTTGCGGATATTTTAAACTGCGCAACCTCGAGTAAAAGGAGGCCAGACGTCGGCGGAAGCTCCGTCCCTGCAGATACCCCTCCCCGGGCGCGAAGCGCCCCGGGGGGCTAAAATTAATAATTTTTAGTTTGCCCGGCTCCTCTAGGAATAAATTCCTTAATTTATTCTAAGATTTAGAATAAATCTAGCCCGGGCGGGCTCGTCCCGTTCGGGTAAGTCCCCTCCGGGACTAGGTACTTTGTCTATATATTCGAATGTTTTAACGCGTATTGTCTTTTCAGCCCTGGCGGCGCGTAGCACCGCCAGGGTATCGGACAAGGGCGGCTCTGCCGCCCGAGACGAAGATATTTTAATTATTTACTCACCCCAGGTTTCGATCCTGGATTTGGGTATTAGAAGTACCCTGTTCTTCCTTTGAACTAGGTAAGCTTCGTAATAGCTTATTTATAACAAACTATAGATGGAGCCCCGCCGGGGGTCGACTCCTCGACCCCCAAGGGGTAAGGAGCCGCCCTGCGGGTCCTCGAAATAAATTATTACTTATCTTATAGGATTTCACCGTCTTGAGGGCTATGCCCGCGGGGATAATCTATTGGCCGGCACTGCCGGTCGACGGATAGAAAACAATTACAAAAATATTACTGAATATATTTTATTTTTATTAATTTCAATTAATAAAAATTTATTTTTACCTTAATAATGTTTTATATAAGTAACATTTCTTTTAACGATTGTGATGAAATTGGCAAACATGGTTGATTTAGGTTCAGCTGGTAGTAATACCTTGCAGGTTCAAGTCCTGCCAATCGTATATAAATTTAAATTTATCAACGGGATAAGACGCCCCGTTGTCTTTCGGTTTGAGATAATCTAACTTGAGAACATCGGCGGGGCTCTGCCCCGCGGAAACTCCTCCCCGGGTGCGAAATAAAATAAATGGAAAACCATTTATTTTATAAAAATTATTAATTTTAGCGCCCCGGAAGGAGCTAAAATTAGTTTTAGGGGCAGTAGCTTAATTGGTCGAGTCCTTACTTGTCACGTAAGTGGATATGGGTTCAAGTCCCATTTGCCTCGTTATTATAATATTATATAATATTATAATAACTAAAGGGTTTAATATTAATTTTGCAAGTGGCGAGACTCGAACTCGCAGTAGTCTACTTGGAAGGTAGGGGCATTAACCAATTATGCTACACTTGCTTTTTATAAATTAAAAAAATAATATTCTTTCTTATATTAATGAATAAACTATAATAATATAAACTTTTCATTGATTTTTTAAAATTATTTATAAGTAATAATATAATCCATTAGGCGGGGTGTCCTGTTGCTTATTTGCTAAGGATGACCCGGTAGGTTTTTAAAATCTTCATTCGGGCGGCTACGCTGTCCCGCTCTATACCTAGGCCGCGCTAAAATTAATAATTTTTATAAAATAAATGGTAAACCATTTATTTTATTTCGCACGGCCTAGGTTTAGAATTTTAAATTATTAAACTTGAATTATAACTCGGGATTTAAAATTAATTAATCAAAGCGTTTATAGTCAATTATATGACATATTATTGTACATGAAACGCATATTAATATGCGTTTCTAGCCCTGCGCGCTTCGCGCGCGGGACAGGTAACACCGGCGCGCTCCGCGCGCCAGCGTTTCTAGCTTTTTAAGCTTGTCTTAATAAAGCAAGTTTATTAAAACTAGCGAGGCCCGCTAAAATTAATAATTTTTATAAAATAAATGGAAAACCATTTATTTTACTCCGCGGGCCTCACCGGAAGCCGCATTTAATAAATGCGTTTCTAGCCCCGCGCGCTTCGCGCGCGGGACATGTAACACCGGCGCGCTCCGCGCGCCAGCGTTTCTAGTAAAATATTATGTATAATATTTATACATGAAACGCAGGGGCGGCACGGAGTGCCGCCCCGGCGTTTCTAGCGGGGCCCCCCGAAGGGGGGCCTTCCGCCTGAAACGCACGGCCCGTGCGTTTCTAGCTTAATTGGTAGAGTACAGGATTTCGGCTCTTGTTGGTAGAGGTTCAACTCCTCTGAAACGCTATAATTTTTATTAATATATTAAAGGTTTCCCCTGAGCCTCTACGAGGGTAGGGGCTAATAATAATATTTTTTGTTCCGTCCCGGGCGGCTGCGCCGCCCTTGTTCGGTACCCCGGCTGCTAAAATTAATAATTTTTATAAAATAAATGGTTTTCCATTTATTTTACTACGTGGCCGGGGCTCCAAGAAAAGCTTTGCTTTTCTTGGAGCTCGTTAGGGCATTCAGCCCCCAGCAGGTGGGAATAGTTCAATAGGTAGAACATTAGTTTGTGGTACTAACGGTTCCCGGTTCGATTCCGGGTTTTCACCCATTTATTTAATTTAAAACGGAAGGTTTATTCAGATTTTACTTGGTCTAATAGACCGAAAATTTGATTCTAATTAAACTCAAAATATTTTATTAATAATATTATAAGTAACAAATAAAATTTTAGATTTTAACTTATATATTATTAATATTGACCCAAGGGAATTAACTCAGTGGTTAGAGTGTTAATCTTACAAATTAAAAGTCGGTAGTTCGATTCTACTATTCCCTATAACGGCCGGGCTAAAATTAATAATTTTTATAAAATAAATGGAAAACCATTTATTTTACTTTGCCTGGCCCCAATTACTCGGGGCCGCTGCGCGGCCCCGAGTAATTTTACTTAGTTCCGGGTTTAATAAGTCCGGGAATGAGCTATTTTAAATATTAAAATTATTAATTTAAAAGTCCGGGGCCGCTAAAATTAATAATTTTTATAAAATAAATGGAAAACCATTTATTTTACTACGCGGCCCCGGGTCTTAGAGACGGGGCGGGCAAAGCCCGCCCCGGGTCGAAAATATTTTATTATACAGGAATAAAATATTAAGTTCCGTTTGGCGAATATTCGGATAGATGACCGAATCGGTAAGGAAGTAGTTTGCTAAACTATGGATTTAATAATCCTTGTGGGTTCGAGTCCCACTCTATTCATTTAGCCCCGCAATATTAAATTGTGGGTATCTGCCGGCTGCGCCGGCAGACGCCCAACCAGGGCCGCTACCGCGGCCTGGAAAGAACCTTTTAAAATTATTTTATGTAATAACCCCCATGTTTGGGTAGGGTATAACGGGTTTTTATTAAGTATTATTTATATTAGTAATGAGTAAATTTAAAGGTTGTGATGTGGTGGGGTAGTAATTTGTTTAAAGTTAATGGCTGGTCTGACCCTTTATTTTAATTAATCTACAACATCTGTAACTAATAATTTTGTTACCCATAACTAATACTTCCCTTTTGCAGTCCACTAACAGGACTATAGTCCTGTTAACACCCAACCCGAACTACCCCTGGTTCCTTAGCGGGAGTGGAGACTCCCCGCTACCATTACAATCTAGGATACCGTGGGGGAGTGGTATTCCATACACCTTACTCTGATTAACAGGGTAATTTGTAGAGTAAAATAATTTTAAAAAATAAGAAAAACACTGGCTAAACGACCAGTCAACTTATATCTTATACCCCTGGAGTAAGTATACCCGCAGGGGAGACTAGATAAAAAAGGTAAATTAAAAGTAAATGTTAAAACGTTAATTCATCTTAATTATAATATTAGCCTCTTCTCGGGGCTTCACCCCGCTGAGGCCTTAAGATAAAGTTTTCTAGCCCCGAGGAACTTGTCCCCTGGGGTAAGTCTACCCACAGGGAGACTAGGATAAATTAGCCCTGCTAATTTATCCCGGTCTGGGCTGGCCTACGGCCGGCCCGGGCTAAAATTAATAATTTTTATAAAATAAATGGTAAACCATTTATTTTACTCCTCCCGGGGCGCTAAAATTAATAATTTTTATAAAATAAATGGTTTTCCATTTATTTTACTTCGCGCCCCGGAAGAAGTATCCGTGGGGTAAATTCCCGCACTAGACTTGTTAATATTAACCCTGATAGGCTAAGGGTATTAAAAAGAGATATATTACTATTTCAATAATTAATTATTGACTTTTCTTATCCTGTGCGTAAAAGCATAAATTATATTCATTTCTGATTTTAAGTCAGGAGCATATTGGCTTAAAGTCTGGCTTTCATTGCCGGATGGAATAATATTTATATATTGGGATAAAAATGTATGATAGGAATTTTATATGCAGTATGACAACGAAATTTATGAACAGATCAGTTCAAGCGCATCCATTTCATTTAGTTGAAGCTTCGCCTTGGCCAATTGCTGTCTCATTTTCTTTATTAGTAGTTACTCTATCAGGAGTAATGACATTCCAAGGATACCCTAATGGTCAATTCTTATTAACTCTTGGATTTATTTCTTTAGTTTCTACTATGACTTTATGGTTTAAAGATATTTCTAGAGAAGGTATGGAACTCTATTATGAAGTGCCTTCTATAAATTTAACTGTATGCTGGAAACTCCTTAGAGCTTTTGGTACTAAATTAGTAACAATCCAAAAGATTGGACAATCAGCAGGAAACCAACGGAATATTAATATTCCAAGTAGGATCCTCAGAGACTATACGTTAAACATTGGTAGATTTATGCTTTCCACATCAAGTGGTTTATCTACTACTATAAAGTCTAATAATAAATTAAATGAATACAAAGATATTGGTTCTTACTTAGCTGGTTTGTTGGAAGGAGATGGTAATATTGATATTCAATCTGATGAAAATACATCTAAGAAAATTAATCCTAGGGGCGCGCCCCTTACCCCTCAAGGGGTCAGGGCAAGCCCTAAGCCCCCCTCGGGGCTAGTTTTTTAAAACTTAAAAAATAAGAAAAATCTTATTTTTCTAGCCCGCGGGGCCGCTAAAATTAATAATTTTTATAAAATAAATGGAAAACCATTTATTTTACTATGCGGCCCCGCTGGTCTGACCCGCGCGCGCTCCGCGCGCGGGGCTAGATATGTGTTTACTTTCCACAAAGACAACTTAAAAATGTATGAAGAATTACAGCAATTTATTGGTTCAGGATTTTTTAAAACAGTTTATTCTCTAATTCTTACTAAACAACATTTAACTAATTTAGGTAGAGAAGAGATTAAACAAATTGTAGCTAATATTAGAGTAAGACATAACAGATAAAAATGCTAATTGATTTCTAAATTTCTTGTTAATAATGCATATATAAAAAAGCATAAATTTTGAGTTTACTCATCTCATTTGAGGACCATAAAGATATAGTCCGGCCGATATTGAAAGATATCGGGTTTTGACTTTCCAAGGACACCATACTTTTGCAGTACAAAAAGGATTAAGCTTAGGTTTTGTTCTATTTGTTATTTCTGAAATTTTCTTCTTCATTAGTATTTTCTGGGCATTCTTCCATTCATCATTAGCTCCAACTGTAGAATTAGGAGCTCATTGGCCACCAGCTGGTATTGAAACATTAAACCCTTAACACACCAGGGGCCCGTTTTAGTGATAAAACGGTAAAGATAAGGCTATATGCTAGAAACCCCTAAAGACTTAAGTACCTAGAAGGTAACAATCTTAAGCTCCCCGGTTCTTCGAACCGGTGAGTAACCCGGGCCAATGGCCCGGGTGGTATGTAACAATGGGCAATTAGCAGGGAACCAACAATATCAAATATCTAGTAGGTCCCTCAGAGACTACACGCCTTACATCTAATTAGATGATGACATAGTCCAATATTCAATATTGTGGTTAAAAATAGTTTACTAATTATTAAATTAGTAAAACCTTATTTTCACCCAAGTATGTTATATAAATTATAATAACATATTTGTAATTACAATATCATTAAGAAATTAATGAGAATATAGTGGGAAGTTCCATTACTTAATACAGTAATTTTATTATCATCAGGTGCTACTGTAACTTATGCTCATCATAGTTTAATCCAAGGTAATCGAGCAGGAGTTATTTACGGATTAATTGCTACTGTAGTTTTAGCTGCAGTTTTCACTGGTTTCCAAGGATTTGAGTACTATAACGCTCCATTCACATTCAGTGATGGTGTTTACGGATCTACTTTCTACATGGCTACTGGATTCCACGGAATTCACGTTATTGTAGGTACAATTTTCTTAACTGTAGGATTATTCCGAGTTCTATCGTATCACTTAACTGATCATCACCACTTAGGATTTGAACAAGCAATTCTGTACTGGCACTTTGTCGATGTAGTTTGGCTTTTCCTATTCATTAGTGTTTACTGGTGGGGAGGATAATTTCAAATTATTATCATTTAAATTAATATATATTAATAACCACCCCTCTCTCTGTAAATAAAGGTTGTAAAATAAGTACCCACAGTACTAGTTTATCCTATATTTTATGAGTATTCCCACCACTCCTTATCTAATAACCTTTTAATTAATAAGGAAGAAGAGGTAATTATAGATAAATTGTAAATACTATATATTTAAGTACATTCTTTAAATAAATAGTATGGGCTTTATTGTGCCGACCATCCCATCACCCGAGGCCTATGTGGCCCTTAGACATAAAAACTAATTTAGATAACTTTAAGGATCAATTAACTGCTCATATTCGATTAATTACAAAAATTGAAAAATCGACCTTTAAAACTAGTACAACACATTTTCTGTATTCAATATATTCGTGGTATAATTTTATTATTTTATGTAAACTATAAATAAACATCCATTATTTTTAATATATTTATAAATAAAATAAGTATCCAATAATGATATGTAATGTATTACCAAGATGAAAAAGGGACTATCGGGGATGACTAGCCAATACATCCAAAGGAGGTAGTTTATACCAAAAATCGTAATGAATGATTTGATAATTACGATAATCCTAAGGGAAACCAATGTAATAATAACTCTACGAACTGAAACATCTAAGTAGTAGAAGGAAAAGAAATCAACCGAGATCCTGTTAGTAGTGGTGAGCGAAAGCAGGTTAGCCTATTTTCTAATCCGGATCATTAGGTCTGGTAAATTAAATTATAATTTGTTTGGAATGACAAACCATAGAGGGTGAAAGTCCCGTAATAATTTTAATTAGAAAAAGTAGTAAGTAAGATGAGAGATAACTTGTCTGAATATAGGGGAACCATCCTCTAAGGCTAAATATGATGTATTGAGCGATAGTGAAGAGTACCGTAAGGGAAAGTTGAAAAGTAAGTAGGTAACTGGTGAAAAGATCCTGAACCGGTAGTTCTATAAGCAGCAGGAATCTGCGTTTAAATACAAGATGACTGCGTACCTTTTGCATAATGGGTCAGCGAGTTAATCTGTGGTGCAAGTAGAAATACTTAGCGAAAGCGACTACGTTAAATGGGTAAGTACCATGGATTAGACCCGAAACCAGGTGATCTTACCATGACCAGGTCATTAAGGACCGAACCAGTGCCTGTGGCAATAGGCTTGGATGAGTTGTGGTAAGGGGTGAAAGGCCAATCTAACCTGGAGATAGCTGGTATTCCGCGAAACATATTTTGGTATGTTGTCCTTCGTATCTGTAAACTGGTACAGCACTGGATACTATGTCCCTTGTGGACTTGATTGGGGGGTCGTGATGGCTCTATCAATAGAATCGGTTTTTTAACCGATTCCCAAACATTTATTGTTTGGGAATCTAACCTCGGAATGGTTTACAGTTAATAAAGGACGGTCAGACTATAGGTGCTAAGGTCTTTAGTCGAGAGGGAAACAGCCCAGAACAAGAATTAAGGTCCCTAAATACTACTAAGTGAAATTAAGGTAGTCCATGAAATTACACAACCATTCGGTGGGCTTGGAAGCAGCCATCCGTTAATGAAAGCGTAATAGCTCAATGGTCTGTATTAATAAGTTTCAAGGGCACCGACAATGTATCGGGTCTAAGTAGTATACCGAGATCTTGTCCCAACATTGTAAATAATGTTGGAGGGTAGCGGAACACTCAGGACATGGTTGAAGGATAGGGTTTCCTTATCTGGACATAACTGAGGAGAGAATGCTGACATGAGTAACGTAAAAGTGGATAAAATCCCACTCGCCGAAAGCAGAAGGGTTTCATGGCTAGGCTCAACCTCCATGAGTAAAGTAACGGCCTCTAAGATTTTTTAAACTTATAATAAGTGAACTCCGATAGGAGTAATCGATGAGAAAAACTAATTTAGATAACAGTTTTAATATTGATATATATCAGTAATGGTATAGTATTAATTTAAAATTCAGGAAATGATCTAATTATTTAACCGTACCCTAAACCGACACTGGTCTGCTGGTAGAATATACCAAGGCGTTGAGCGAATCATCTTGAAGGAACTCGGCAAAATGACTCCGTAACTTCGGGAGAAGGAGTACGATTTTTATGATCGTGGCACAGAATAGAAGAGTACGACTGTTTACTTAAAACACCGGTCTTTGCTAATAGGAAACTAAATGTATAAAGACTGATACCTGCTCAGTGCTGGTAAGTCAAGAGAGGCACTAATACGGTGCTGATTGAACCTCCAGTAAACAGCGGTTGTAACTATAACGATCCTCAGGTAGCTCCGTTAAGGAGTAGAATAATTATTATTCGCTGCCCCTGACATAAGCGATTATGTCTTGAACCTAACTATATGCTGGAAACTCCTTAGAGTCTTTAGTACTCGTGGTAAAACACAGTGACAATCTAAAGAATTGGACAATCAGCAGGGAAGTCGTAATTGACCCCTCAGAGACTACACGTTGGGGATCTGTTTATAAATAAATAATCTGAATAGAAATTAAACAGATCATGATATAGTCCAAGCCACATTGAAAGATGTGGACCCAGGATACCAACGGTCTCATTCTTAATTGAGTGGGGCTCCGTTGTTTATCCGACATTCATTGCGTGGAATTTGAGCGAAATACCTTGGCCACTAATTATGGTCGCGCATGAATGGTTTAACGATACTCTTACTGTCTCCAAGATGAGCTCAGTGAAATTGAATTATCCGTGCAGATGCGGATTACCATTAGCTAGACGGGAAGACCCTATGCAGCTTTACTGTAGTTAGTCATTGTGTGCTTATAATTAAGGTGTAGAATACAAGGGAGTCGATTAGACATCAGTGAAATACCTTGACTTAATTAGGAGCACGCTATACGGAATTATTCCGGACAGTGATTAATGGGCAGTTTATCTGGGGCGGATTTCTCCCATATAGTACCGGAGAAGTACGAAGGTCGGCTTAAATCCGATGGAAACGGATGGGCTAAAGATAGCCTAATTAAGTGTAATGGCATAAGCCGGCTTAACTGTAAGACTGACAAGTCATACAGATACGCAAGTAGGTCATAGTGATCCGGTGGTCCATTATGGAATGGCCATCGCTCAACGAATAAAAGCTACGCTAGGGATAACAGGCTGATCAATCTCGAGAGTCCATATTGACAGATTGGTTTGGCACCTCAAATAAAAAACATCGGGGGGCTTCAATGGTAACATTGGAGTAGACTTTGGCTGTATGCTGGAACATCTTAAAACTCTAAGTACCTACAATGGTGACAATCTTAGAGATGTAACAATAGACAATCAGCAGGGAACCACAATATTGTGGACTCCTCAACGATCACACGCCAATATCCTAATATCTAGGACTCAAGTAGAATTAGGATAAAGATATGATCTGAACAATTATGAGAGTAATTGAGGAATATTTTTATATTCCCTCAATACACCATTATCGATATTAACCTGGTAAATTAACCACCTCATTCAGTAAGAGTGAATTAGTCATTAGATTAATTTGGAGGGTTAGGGGTTAATAACTAATTGATATTGAAAGTGTATTGGGTAACATTAAATTAGCGATGTCGACTCATCACATCCTGGGGGTGTAGGCGCTCCCAAGGGTTCGGCTGTTCGCCGAGTAAAGTGGTAAACATACGTGCCACCGCATATTTTATATGTGAAAAATTCCACTGTATGCTGGAAACTCCTAAAGCTTAATCTACCTCTGATATAAGGCTACGAAAATTCAGTCTTGTTAAATAATAAAATAATATAACTTTCGCATATTATGCGAAATAAATTAAATATCACATGGTGAAAATGATTAAGATACTACAATGGACAATCAGCAGGAAACCAACGGAATATTCTAGTTTTGCCGATTGTTAAACAATTAGCTGAACTTGGAATGGGCCCTTCGGGCCAATTCTTAGTAGGATCCTCAGAGACTATACGTGGAATATTTATATTACTATTATAAAGCTAATTAAATAAATTAATATCATGAATACTTTAATGGAATTATTAAAATTCTTAGAACATTCTCGAGCAATTACAGAGAATATTAAAATTAATCCTCAATGGTTAGCTGGTTTTATTGAAGCCGAAGGGCATTTTCACGGTAAAACTGGACAACAACCACATTTTTCTATTTCTCAGCATCCAGCTGATCATAATTTAATGGAAGCGATTTCTAAACATGTAGGTCACGGAGAAGTACGACTGTCTGTAAGACCAGATGGAAGAGCTGAATCTGTGTATACTATTTATTCGAAACGGGTTCTTGAGGATAAAATTCTTCCTCTTTGTTCAGAAAATTTAATTTCTGAGAAAAAATCTAAACAATTCATGGATTGGACTAAAATCCATTTTCCTGAATATAAATCAATTGCATTACCAGATCCTAACAAAAAAATTGACCCTAATTGGTTAGTTGGATTTGTTGATGGTGACGGTTCTTTTTATTCTTTAATTCATAAAACAAAAGATTATAAAATTGGGTATCAAGTACAAGCTGTATTTGATATTGCACAATTAGATTCTGAACGAAATTTATTAACAAAAATTGGAGATCAATTCTTTGGTTCAACTCATAAATGGGCTAAATCTAAAGATACTCAACATATGAGAATTATGAGCCAAAATGGTTTAACAAATTATGTAGAACCATTTTTTGAGGAAAATAAACTTCTTACTCGGAAAGAATATGATTTTGTATTATGGCAAGAAATGTTAAAGATTATTAAAAACAAAGAGCATACTACTGCATCAGGATTACAGAAAATTAGAGAGCTAAGAGATTTACAGAATTTCTTTAGACTTAATGTTTCTCCTGAGATTCAAAAATTAATCGAAAATAAATTAAATAAAAAATAATTACCACCCCCCCCCGGGGGTGGTAATTATTGCTTAATCGTAAAATAAATAAAGAGATAGTCCAGCAATTATTGAAAGATAATTGGTTAATGACGTGAGTTGGGTTAAGTACGTCGTGAGACAGTACGGTTCCTATCTACTAATGGAATTAGAATCGGACAAGAACATTACTCTAGTACGAGAGGACCGAGTGATATGAACCTCTGGTATACCTGTTATTGTTTACTACCTATTTAGGTTTGTTACAGTACGGCAGGAAAGCTACGTTCAGAAAGGATAACTGCTGATAGCGTCTTAAGCGGGAAGCCCATCTTGACACGATTCTTTATTAGAGTGACTGTAGATCACAGTCTTAATAGGTTGCAGGTGTAAGCATAGTAATATGTTAAGCTGGGCAATACTAAATTCTCAAGCAACTTGGTAATAACATATTATTAATCTATTAATAACAATATATATAAATAAAGGTTTTAATTTTATAGGTTTTTAAAAATAAGTTTAGATAAAAATGCAACACACCCAACACTCGGCTTAAATTACATAGAATTGGATATTTGATTAAACACCAATCCAACATTAACCTAACACTATTAACTTAAAATAATTATAGGTTTGATTAAAACCCTATTTATTATTAAAACCCCATAAATAGTTTAATTTATTAGCCTCGGGCCCGCAGGGCCCGATGGCAAATTCCCCCGGGCTTTAGAAGATAACAGGGTTTGAACCTGTATAGTCAATTTAGGAAATTGAAATTCTACCACTTGAATTATATCTTCATGTAATGTACTTTTAATTAAAAGTGCATGTCCAATCTGTCCCCCTACCCTACACGGGGGACAGATTGGGTCGGGGACCAGGACCCTAGGTTGGCTTTCTTTATAACTAATTGAATAAGGTCAGTGCTGACTTAGTGTTAGGTATGTGCTGGATATTTTCAACAGATCTGCGGAGCTAGGCTTAAGTGTTGGATGTGTTGCATTAATCTTAAAACTTTTTGTTAAAAATTTTATGGCAAATTCCCCCGGGAGCGTAGCTCCCGGTGGGATTAGCTGCCCCTATTAATAGTAATAAAATACCTGGTAACCGTAAGCTCTCGCGCTATAATAGCCTTGGCTATTATGGGGCTACGGTTATACTACTTCCGGACCTATAAGGGCCCGCATAAGTTAGGGCCTACGGCCCGTCGGGTATCAGCCGGATACCGAATTATTATTTACGTCTAAATTATATATTCATAGGTTTAAATTTATTAATTCCTTTATACAATATATTAAATAGATAGATTTGTTAATGGGGCGGCTATGCGAGCCGCCCCTGTAATTAGATATTAAGGGGTGGTAATTAATTTATAATATTTGTTAAACAACTAATTATGTTATTAAATGTTTCAGACATTGATTCTAAATTAGCATCCAGATCTTTTTGATTACTATAAATTAATTCTTGAGTTTGGAATAAGGTATAGTTATCAACGGCTCTGTATAGTGTTAATTCTAATGGATTAAAAATATTAAGATCTTCTAAGTAATTTTCTAGTGTTGCTAAAACACTGGAAGTTCCTTGATAATTATCTAATCTTTTTAATTGTTCCATCATTCTCTCATTTAAATCTAAATTCGATAAACTTAAATTATTAATAATAGCTGGTGATAATGAATCTGCATCTACAACAGAAAAATGATTATGAATAGCTGTACTATAATCTAATTGCATTGCTTCATCATATCCAATATAAGATCTTCTAGTAGGTGCAACACTCATATTACTATTTAATGTATTACCTAAATTAATTGGTAGCCAATTGTTATGAGACCTCATTAAAAATTCATGAGTATTAAATAACTCTTGATTATTAAAAGGTCTCATGAATGAATTATTAATACCCGGTAAAGTTCAATTACTCCCAGGAGTAATTTGAACATTTATATTTCCCGTTCTTACATAAACAGGTGAATAAGGATTATAGGGGTATAATAAGTTAATAAAGTATTGCATTGTATTTAAATCAAATACAATCAGACTATTAAAATTAAAGGGCATATTAACATTATTTATGTTAAAAGTAGTAAAAGATTCTACTGTAGATGAAGTTTCATTTTTAATAGAATCCATATTCGCAGATTCAATATTTACAGAGTTTGCATTAATATTATTTTCATTAGTAATATTACTTGGATTAATAATATAATACGATGTAGGATTAGATTCTAATTCTGTCGGCATTAAAGTATCATGATTATCTAAATATTGAGTTAATAATCTATTAACTAAACTCAAATCTAGATTTTGTACATTTAAATCCGTAAGATTAACATTTTGATAATTTCTAAAAGAATTTAATCTACTCATAGATTGACCTATATTAAAATAACTTCTAAAAGAATCTAATCTACTCATATATTGAGCTATATTAGGATATTTAATTATTAAATTAATATAGTATTAACATAAATGACGAGAATCTTAAAATTCAGGACTCATATTTGTAAATAAAAGAAACAGTCCCGACGCCGCATCGCGGCGTCGGTGACCTGGATAAATTATCGGAGCTCTGCTAATTTATCCAAGCCTCGCTTCTTCGGGGTGCTGTCCAGGTTCTAGGAGGCGTAGCCGTTCGGGGCTAGTAATTTATTAAACTAATATTATTCATAATTATTTATACTACGTTTAGTATAGTCTAATAATATTTTAAAACTTAGTTTTACAATATATTTACCAACTCTAATTTAAAAGCTTGGACCGCGCGAAATAAAATAAATGATAAACCATTTATTTTATAAAAATTATTAATTTTAGCGCGGACCCTGATATTTTGTAAAGGCAGCAGAGCCGCCTGGACAGAAGTAATTACTTCCAGAAATCTGGATGTATTTGAAATACCCGGGGCTGCATAGCAGCCCTGGGTATTGGGGTCGGATCGGCAAAGCCGCCAAGCCCTTCTAGGTAAATCCTTGAACGTAAAATTTATGAGCCTTCCCTTAACTTATTAATAATTTTTAGAATATAATGCCTCAATTAGTTCCATTTTATTTCTTAAACCAAGTATCATTCGGATTCTTACTACTTATGGTTTTACTATATGTAGCATCTAAATACATTTTACCTAACTTTATGTTAGTACAATCAGCTCGAATGTTCTTAGCGTCTAAATAATTAACTATATAGTTCATGAAATACTCATGAGCCTTAGTATTCTTGTCTTGGACCTGAAGGCCTCGAACCAGATTTAGCGCGCTTTGCGCAAAACTTAAGATAAATTTTATACAAGAATACAAACTCCCTATTTTAGCCCCGGGCAGCTCTGCTGCCCGGGGTAAGAATGACCCCGCGGGCTTTGCCCGCGGGGCTATTTTAGGGAGTTTGTATTTTAGACAACATTATTTTTATAATATATTATTTAACATTTAATTTATACCCTCCCCCCCCCTATCTTAAAATCCTATAAATACTTACTCGCATTCTATTCAACTATAAATCCCATAAATATAAACTCTACACCCATTAATACATCACCTTATAGGATTTTAAATTAAAAGTTGTGTCTAAATTCCCATAAATACAACAGTAATAATTCAACTAACTGTTAACAGTTAGTTGTTTTTTATTTTCCAGCTCTGTCATGCTTTTCCCAGCCATTATATACGGCGCCGGGCTTTGCTCGGCTTTTTCCCAAGCCTTTGCTGCAGTGCGCCCTATGGCTTGATATCGGGGTCTGTATGGCCCTTGGACATAAATTCCTCATTTTACATCTTATATCCATGATTAAAGATTTCCTTCTCTACAAACATATTTTTCAAAAATTAAAAATATCTCCGTAAACTAGTACAACTTATATAGAATGTTTAACTTACTCCTCAGGTCATATCCAAAATGGAAAACTAACATCTTAAACTGGGTGACCTTTATACTTAAATATATTCTTAAGTATACATAATTATATTAATTAATTATTAAAAGATAGTATAAAATAACATTTTTAATTAATTAAATTTGGATTTATAACTAAATAGTGACTAATAATTATTATGCAATAATAATTATTTAATACTGTTACCGGCTGAACCCGGTACAGTAATTTCCTCTAGCCATATAGCGGCTCGGAGGTGACTCAACCAGGGCTGGCGTAGCCAGCCCTGGTTGTAATTAAGGTTACGATATCAGAATTATTCTGAAACAACAGTATTTAAATTTTAGACTTCCCCAGGCCGCAGCGCGGCCCGGAAAGGTCATTCGGGGCGGCGTAGCCGCCCCGAATGGCTCCCCGGGCCCGTAGGGCCCGGGGAGCCAGTAATATAAAATTGCAGGCTCTAATATACAATATTTGAGTTAGTCGGGAGCTTCGCCCCGACCGGCTCTCCTGCGGGCTACGCCCGCAGGAGAGCTATCTATCGGCTACGCCGATTAACGACTATATATATTTTTGTGAGTCTGTCCAATAGGCTTAAAATATTAATCTGTTTTCTCTATTTAAGAAGTAACAATCTAAATTATAACTATGATTTTATCACTATTGGTTACACCTCTTTTAGGTGTTATTGGTGTTATCCTATCTGGAGAAAATACTTCTTTACAGAAAAAGGTAGCTCTTACTAGTTCATTATTAACTTTTGTATTATCTTTAGTTCTTTGGGCTGGATTTGATTCTAATTATAATGGATTCCAATTTGTTAGTTCTTTCCCTACTGTAACGACTCAAGAAGTAGTTGGAGTAGATGGTATTTCTTTATTTTTTGTTCTTCTAACTACATTTATTATTCCTATTTGTATTTTAGCTAGTTGGGAAAGTATTAAAACAGAAATTAAATATTTCTTAATTGCTTTCTTAGTTCTAGAAACTTTATTAATTGCAATTTTTGTAGTTCTAGATTTATTATTATTCTACATTTTCTTCGAAAGTGTATTAATTCCTATGTTCTTAATTATTGGTATCTGGGGTGCACGAGAAAGAAAAATTCATGCAGCTTATCAATTTTTCCTATATACTTTATTAGGTTCTTTATTTATGTTATTAGCTATTCTAGTAATTTATTTTGAAGTAGGATCAACAGATTACCAAGTATTAGCAGCAGCAGATATTAGTGAAACACGACAAAAAATCTTATGGTTAGGATTCTTTTTATCATTTGCAGTAAAAGTTCCTATGATTCCTTTCCATATTTGGTTACCTGAAGCTCATGTAGAAGCTAGTTTAGCTGGATCTATTATTTTAGCCGGAGTATTATTAAAATTAGCTGGTTATGGATTCTTACGATATTCTATTGCTATTTTACCAGATGCTTCTGTATTCTTTACTCCTCTTGTTTATTCTTTAGCTGTAATTAGTATTATTTATTCTTCTTTCACTACTTTAAGACAAATCGATTTAAAAAAAATTATTGCTTATTCTTCTGTAGGACATATGAATATTACTTTATTAGGTTTATTTAGTAACACAATCCAAGGAATTGAAGGATCATTAATTCTTATGCTTGCTCATGGAGTAGTATCTCCTGCTTTATTCATTTGTGTAGTTATTTTATACGATCGATATCATACTCGATTATTAAAATATTATCGAGGATTAACTCAACATATGCCTGTATGGTCTATTATGTTCTTCCTATTTACATTAGGTAATATTGCTGTACCTCTATCAGCTAATTTTGTAGGTGAATTTATGACATTTGCTGGAGCTTTCCAACAAAATCCTGTATTAACATTATTAGGAGCTTTAGGAATGATTTTAAGTGCTGCATATGGTATTTGGTTATATAATAGAACTGCATTTGGTGCTCAAAGTAAATATTTAGCTCCAATGGGTGATATTAACCGACGAGAATTTATGACATTAGTTCCATTATTATTCTTAATGTTCTTAATGGGAATCTTCCCTAACTTATTTTTAGATCCTATGCATTTAGCAGTATCTAATTTATTAATTTAATTAATTACCCCCCCCTCCTTACTTAATACCTTTATTAAGTAAATTAAAAACCTATAAATACTTAAATTAATTTAATTCCGCGCGATAGCGCGGTTCTTTGAGCCAGGGCCGCGAAATAAATGATTTACCATTTATTTTTATTAAAATTATAAATTTTGGTGGCCCTGGCCTTTTGTTTTTTAGCTTTAAGAATTTTTCCGCCGGGCTATTATTTCCGCCGGGCTATTAGCCCGGCGGAGATGATCAGTAGGGCGCCGAAGGCGCCCTGCAAAACTTTGGCTGCACAGCGGTAGATGTTCCGCAATATAAAATTGCAGAACTGAAATATTGGGGTAGTAAAATTATCTTGAAAATTAGAATATTTATTTAATTAATTTAGTTTCCCATATTAATACAATTACCTTATATTACTTTAAATTTTTAGTTTTTCCCCGGGGCGCGAAGTAAAATAAATGGAAAACCATTTATTTTATAAAAATTATTAATTTTAGCGCCCCGGAGAGAGGTGTCAGCGGGGCGAAGCCCCGTAGATGCCTTTCAAGACCTTTTAGTTATACAAGATAATAATTATGGTACTTACAATATCACCACGAGAAGGTATTAATTATGATATCGAGGGAGTGGGGGGAATATTTATTTTTGAGTAATGTTAGTATTATTAGGTAATAAAAATACTGCCCATAATAGAAGAACAAATAATCTTGGGTCTCCAATAAAGAAGATTAAAGTAATAAATAAGATTAAACCACTGAAAATATACATAGCATATGTAGGGATAAATCCAGAATCTAATGAAGTTAATTTATTAGAAGCAGATTTAAATACATTTACTAATCCATAAGGTCCAACTAATTCAATTGCTCCTCTATCAAGGATTTTATTAGTTGTGTAACCAAATCCTAAGAATTTATTTAAAATAAAATTATTATAAATATTATCAAAGAAATATTTTTGGTTAAAGAATCTATAGATTCCTCTTCCTAAAGTAGTACTAATAAATTTATTAGGTAATGAATCAAAAATCCAGTAAATAGTTAAAACTCCAAAAGTACCTAGAAGACTACCAATTAATGGTAAAAATTTCATAGACATAGGAAGTCCAAATTCAGTATCTACTAAGATAGAATGGTTTGGATGAATAAATAATGCATTATTATAAAAATCTGTTCCCATTCCTACAAATAAATCTTTAGTTACATAACCAAAGAAAATACTAAATACAGCTAATACAACTAATGGAATAGCCATAATTAGAGGAGCTTCATGGATATTTTGATAATTAATTTTTGGTCCATTTGGATAACCTAAGAAAGTTAAATATAAAGATCGGATAGAATACATAGCTGTAAATACAGCAGCTACAGAAGCTAACCAATATACTAAATTACCAGAGAAACTATAATGTCCATAAGCTAATTCAATAATTAAATCTTTAGAATAGAATCCTGTTAAGAATGGTAATGCCATTAAACTTAAAGATCCAATAACCATCATAGAATATGTAAATGGTAGTAATCTTGACAGTCCACCAAATTTTCTTAGATCTTGTTCATCATTCATTGCATGAATTACAGAACCAGCTGATAAGAATAATAAGGCTTTAAACCATGCATGATTTACTAAATGGAATAATGCTACATTATATTGTGATAATCCACAAATTAAGAATAAAAGACCTAATTGAGAACAAGTAGAATAAGCAATAACTCGTTTTAGATCATTTTGTAATAATCCAGTTGTTGCTGCAAAGAATGCAGTTAATGCACCTACCCATGTAATTACAATTAAAGCTGTTGATCCAAATTCTAAAATAGGAGAAGATCGTACAAGTAAATAAACTCCTGCAGTTACCATTGTAGCTGCATGAATTAATGCTGAAACTGGTGTTGGCAAAAATATGTTGATACCCCCTCGTAAGAGGATATACGCAGTTATTTTCATAACTGTTCGGACTATATCTTCATTAATATTTTTTATTGATTTTATTCATTAAATCTTTAACTCGATTTAAACCATCTTCATTTAAATGGTCTTTATTAATAACTAATTTGTATGCTTTAAGCCAATTGAAATAATTAATATATTTCTTAGTTTTTAAAGAATATCTATTAAAATAACTAATTACCTTAGATAATTTAGATAAATTAACAGTCATATTATATCCATTATAACTCTTCAGATAAGATACTTTACCGTTAAGCATTTCAGCAATCTTAGTCATAAGTTCTAATTCACCTAAGACCCCCGCGCTTTGCGCGGGTCTCTTTACCTCGGCCCCGCGTAGCGGGGCCGAGGCTTTTTGTGATAGAATATATCGTACGTGAACTTGATTATATGTCTCAGATCGTTTAACAACACTAACTGTAAAACAACCTTCTGAATCAGAAAATCCAGATAACCAAGCGTTATCTAAAGTTGGATTATTATTATTTTGGATTAATTGAATATCCTTATTATAGGCCTTATTAAAAGCTTCCAACCATAATTTAAATTGGTTATTCTTTCTTTCTGTTAGTAAGTTACCATTGAAAATATGAATTAGTTTTAAAATACCTTTTTGATCTCTTACTCGAAAATGATGAGTTTTATTCTTTTTATCTTGTACTGATACAGAACCAAATCCTAATTCTTTTTTAATATAGAATAGAATTTGTGCATCATTACTAGATTGAGTTACTTTAAATTCTAAGTAACCATTTTTATTAATAATAAATGACCCATCACCTTCAGTAAAACCAATAAACCAATATTTAAAATCTGAGTTAAACTTTAATGAATTAGAATCGTTATTTCTTAATGTTTCACATGTAGTCTCTGAGGAGCCCACAATATTGTTGTGGTTTCCTGCGGATTGTCCTACCATCTGGATTTTTCCGAGCAAGAATTGTTCTTGAGTGGACCAGATAGTTTTAGGATGTTCCCGCATATAGTGAAATTTAAGGAGAGCCCTGAACAAACCCTCCATTGCGTCAGGTAACCAAGTATGAAGACCAATTTGAGCAGATTTACCCATAGCTGCAATTAATAGACAAATAGAAATAATTGTAATTAATTCTTCGTTAATAAATGGAGCTAATGAAAATACTGTTGAAAAATCTAGGTTACCGAAAGTCCAGAAAATAGCATAAATACCAATACTGAAACCCCAATCACCTACTCTATTCATTACTAAAGCTTTAATAGCTGCTTTATTAGCTTGTAATCGAGTAAACCAGAAGTTAATTAATAGGTAAGATGAAATACCTACTCCTTCCCACGGTACTAAGAAGACATAATACTTATTTAAATCAATTATAAACTAAGTTTATATTTCATAGAAGAATGAATATAAGCTGAAGTTAATGTTCGAACTTTATCTAATTCTTTTTTAGCCCCCGGGCGCAAGCGCCCGGGGGTATGAGACCCGCGCATTCGCGCGGGCACAAGAAATTAAAATAGCCCATTGATTAGGTTTTCTTTGAATCTTTTTAGACGTTAAATTAAATTTATTATTTAATACAGACACTAATAATTCTACTTCTTCTAATGTATAACTATTAGTATGAAGTAATAAATCACCATGTGTTGTTTTACCACCATCATCCATAATCCAAAAAGCTAAACTTACTTCAGTTAAATAATCTGAAATATTGTTTGGAATAATTTTTACTCCATTTGGATAAAATAGCTCATGATATTCATTAAAACAAGGTAAAGCTAATGTTTTAAAAATTAAACTATCATAAGTTAAACCTGTTCTTTTGTCAGGTTTTCTATTGGTTGATTTAGGTTCTGTTCCTACAAAAGGTTCAAATAAATCATATAAATAATTTAAATAGTCTGAATGTTTATCTTTAGATTGGTCAAAGACTAATCTCGTATTATGTTGAGGTTTAGATCTACTTACATGAACATCTCCTAAGATTAATCCAATTAAAGCTTGCTTTTGAAAATTAGACATTTCAATTTTATCTTTATATTCTTTTTTATATTTAAGACCAGATGGTCTAGAATATTTATTAGAATAAAAATTAGAAAATAATACAATAGGATTTGTTAAAAAATAGATTAAACTTACCCCTTTAGTATCCCACAACTTTCGCTGAGGGCCGGACTATATCATCACCCGATATTTATTATCATCGGGGCGTCACGTGTAGTCTCTGAGGATCCTACTTGAAATATTAATATTTCGTTGGTTTCCTGCTGATTGCCAATTGTTTCATCTCAATTATTATCACCGTTTAGCCCCGGACACATTGTGCCCGGGGTAAAACACCCAGAGGATTTTAGGTAAATTGAGCTTTATGGGTTTCCAGCATATAGTGACGTTTAATCTTACACCTTACGGAGTAGATAGGCCGGGAAGAGATTGACCAATAAACATTAATAGATAATTATCACCTGTTACTAACATTAACATGAAGAATGTGAACATTGATAAATATGAGAAGAATCTTTGGTTATGCGGATCTTCACTCATATAATTTGTAGAATAAATATGTACTAAAGCAGATACAATAAGTACTGGTAATAACATAGATACTGTTAAACTATCGTAAATAAATCCCCATGATACTAATAAAAATTCTGAATCAATCCAGCTCATTAATTTAATAGAAACTGGTGATTGACATAATCCTACTTCGTAAAAAGCAACTAAAGCAAGTAAAGCTGTTAAAACTAAAGAACTACAAGTAATTAAATGACTACCAGTTTTACCAACTTTTCTCCCTAAAAATCCAGCTACAGTAGCTGATAATAGAGGTAGTGTAAGAATAGCTAAATACATTATGCTTTAATAGCAATGCTACCTCTTAATCTATAATATGCAACTAAAATACCTAATCCAATAGCTGATTCTGCTCCTGCGATCGCAATAATGTAAATACCATAAGTTTGACCTAAAATATCATCAAAGCTAAATGAACTTAAGATAATTAATAATGTTACAGCTAATAGCATAATTTCGATGGAGATTAGCATTAGAATAATATTTTTTCGGTTAAGAATAAATCCTAAAATACCAATAAGAAATAATACCATCGATAAATTCATTATGTTTATTTGTTATTAACTTTATAATTGTAATATTATTACCTTCAATCTTTAAAGCCCCGGGCCGCGAAGTAAAATAAATGGAAAACCATTTATTTTATAAAAATTATTAATTTTAGCCCGGCCCCGCTGGATAATTTAGATTATATTAATATAAATATTTATTTTATAAAGATTGAAGGTAACACCTTTTCATTTTTCTTCTTAATTAAGTACAAGTCTTGTAGGGAGATTTATCCCCAATTAGTCAAAAAGCAGCGAAGCCCCTTTAGTCCAGGAGCGGGGCTGTGCCCCGCTCCTAAACGACGGTCGCTCTATGACCATCGTTCTTAATTAATATAAAAATAAGGTGTTAAAAGAGAAATTTAAAAATTTCTCTTTGTCTGGCCCATAGAGTCCTGGCCAATCAGACCGCGAAATAAAAATTAATAATTTTAGCGGCCGCTGACCTTAAACTATATTTCATTTATTTTAAAATAAGATTCAGGGGAAAATCCTCCTGTATTCTGTATACAGAATTTATTACAAAATATTCGATAATTTAAATTATTTAAAATCTTAGCGACCTAAAGGTCTAAAGCTTTTTTAATAATACGAATAATTCTATACTTTTACATAAACAAATATGTTAATTACCTTTAAATAATTGTTCTGGGGAAGAATTGAACTTCCTCACTACGATTTTCAGTCGTACGCTCTACCATTTAAGCTACCGGAACTTTATATTAAATATTTAACTAAGAGAGCCGGGCTAAAATTAATAATTTTTATAAAATAAATGGTAAACCATTTATTTTACTTTGCCCGACTTACTTTGTCTTGGGCAGTTACACCGCCCGGAGTTTGTTTAAATATAATAATTTAGGTATAGTAGGAATCGAACCCACATATGTTTTATTTCAAGTAAAATGCTTTACCAGTCAGCCATATACCTTAAAATTTTATTCATTAAATATAGTCTGAAGAGGGATCGAACCTCTAACTTATACGTTATCAACATATCACTCTACCGATTGAGTTACCAGACTTATAAAATTTAATTTAATTATAGGCTTGACAGGCAGGACTATTTTTATTATTCTTATATTCTTATTATTATAATAAATATTTTTATTTAATCCTTGAGTCCAAAGATCTTATTAAAGAAGTTAGGATAAATTTTAATAATATAATCAGGAGTAGTAGGATTCGAACCCACGACAAAGATTTTGGAGATCCCAATTATAACCAACTTAACTATACTCCTTTTGTAATAAATTAATTCTTTACTTATAAAAATTTTTACATTAATTTATAAAGAAATTGAGGTCGTAGGGATTCGAACCCTAATAATACCGATTAAAAGTCGGGAACTTTACCGATTAAGTTACAACCCCTTAATTCATTACTTATACAAAATAAATTAATATAAAATCTAAAATTTTTAACTTCTACCCGGGCGGCTATGCCGCCCTTGTCAGATATCCCGGCGGCGCTAAGCGCCGCCGGGACTTTGAGTTTATCATATTTAAAGTATTTTATTAATAATTTGCTATGGTAAAAACTTTTATTTAATAAGCTTAGATTATCATAAGGCATTGATATTATAAATTCAACGGAGTTAAGACATAAATATTTTGTCTCGGGCCGTCTGTCGGCCCAGTTCCCTTGGGTGTCAGTTCATGCCCGACGGATATAAATATTAAGTCCAGGAGGGCGCTGCGCGCCCTCCTTGACATCAGCGGCCTCCGGCCGCCGAAGTCTTTTGCCAGCATAGCCTGCTAATAACACACCCCGCGGGCGTAGCCCGCGGGGGGTGTGTTTAAATAATTTTCTTTAATAAATATTATAAGTAAAGTAATTTAGACCAGCTAGCATAACTGGTAATGCGATAGATTGCAAATCTTCCAGATATGGGTTCAAGTCCCTTGTTGGTCTATTATATAACTCACCCCCGGGCGGCTACGCCGCCTCGATTAATAACTCTACTGGGGCTATTGAATTTTAAACTTTATACTGATCTTAAATTTTTTTAATTACGCTAAACTCTGTGTATAACTACTTTAATAGCAGGTACTTATTTTGGGGCTTCCGATTCATTAAATCTTTAACTTCATCAGCACTATTGTTAAGCTTCTTAATTTCATCTTTGATACTCTCTAACTGAGTTTCTCTTCTTTTTTCCCATTCTTTATCGGGAATCATGATATCGTAAAGCTTAGTTAATCCAATAATAGCAGACACAGTCAACATAACTTCTTTGAATTTTCTTATGTTATTTATTTTAATTCAATAATACTTAAGGGAAAATTATCTCACGAGATCTATACGATACACCCAACAAACAAATAATCATTTATTTGTTATTTATACATAAAAATATTAAAATATTTTAATATTTTACACAAATATATTACATAATGTAAACAAATATCCGAAAAATCTAATATTTTATATTATTTCCTTTTACAAATAATTTAATACTGTCCTCTTCCTATCCCCATGAGAGAGGGGATAGGAATACGAAATATGCCATATAACTCGTAACCAATAATTTTAGCCAAAAATTTATTAAGGCTTACACCGACAAAATATACCCTATACCCCGGGGAGGGGTTCAAAAAATTATTATAAAAGTAATTAATAAATTAATTTATTAAATTAATATAATTAGCTATTTATAAAAAATATTATATATTAATATAAAATATATAATAATATAGAGGCGAATACTGATTGGTCAGTGAGCGAGCTGTAAACTCGTGAGCCAAAGGCTCCTTGGGGGTTCGAATCCCTCTCTCCTCATATTTTTTCTATATATAATAAATATTAATAGCCCGAGGCCGTTAAAATTAATAATTTTTATAAAATAAATGGTTTTCCATTTATTTTACTTCGCGGCCCTGCCCCCTAAAGTTAAGTTTTTTTAATACCTTAGAAATAAAAGGAATATACAAAAAATTTCGACCTTACTACACAGAGCTAAGATAAAAATACTCACGTAAAACACAGGAGAGGTATTAAGTAAATTAATAAACTAATTTTTTCTGCAGGTATACTTACTCCCAGGGGACAAGCCCCCTGGGGCTAGTTTTTTAAAAACTTAAAAAATAAGAAAAATCTTATTTTTCTAGAAACCCGGCGCGCCCGCGCGCCGGAGTTTCGTGGTCGGCCCCTCTGGGGCCGAGCTAGAAACGCCGGGGCGGCACTCCGTGCCGCCCCTGCGTTTCATGTATAAATATTATACATAATATTTTACTAGAAACTCCGGCGCGCGGAGCGCGCCGGAGTTTCGTGGTCGGCCCCTCTGGGGCCGAGCTAGAAACAGATTATTCTTAAAATATTAATAAAATAAATTTTGCGGGTTGGTGTAATGGCAGCATACTAGACTCATGATCTAGACGTGGTAGTTCAAATCTATCATCCGCACAATAATCAAATTTAATATAACACTTTGGTGATGAAATGTAAAAATAATCTATTAATAGCCCGGGATTATTAGGCCTTTTAGATTCTAGTGTAGATAGAAAATTAATAAATTTTTCTATAAATATATTCGAAACGTAAATATTAGGACTTAGGAGTTATAATAGTTAACCAAATATTATTTGGAGGAAAGTCCGGGGCTTAAAATTTTAATTTAGCCCCGCGGGCATAGCCCGTAGGGCTGGTTGGGTCTGCTATGCGGCCTCAGCTAATAATTATTAAATTTAATAAATCATAATATAAAATATCTAATGAGAATTAGGGTAATATAAAGAAATATACAATTTATAATAAATTATAAATTGTAGAATTCCTTAACCTATGAAAAGCCTGGGCCCAAAGGGCCCTTCTAGAAGTAATTACTTCGGTCCAGGCGGCTCTGCTGCCCTTATCCGAAACTTGGGGCCGCGCAAAGCGCGGCCCTAGGCTTCTAATTTTAATTTAATTTATTATAAATTTTATTCCGCCGGGCGCCTTCGGCGCCCGGCGGAATATTAATGCCGGGTCTTTGACTTAGCGCAGAGATTTCCAATAAATTAAATATAGACACATTAACTTAATAACAAAATCCGGCTTATTTATCTTTAAGTCCTAATAGGGAGGAGGAGGATTTCGATCGGTAAACGTAGAATGTCTACCTCTCGCGGCTCTCTCAGATTAAGTCTTTCGACCCTCCATTTGAGCCCTTCCAGAGAATTATTAGCTTTCGCAAGCCCCACCGTTACCGGTGGCCAGGACGGATTCACTGTATATCCGGAGACTGGATTTCTAAACTGCCCAAGGTACTACCCCTGGGTTCAGACCTAGCATGATTCTGACTTTCTTCAGGAATCTAGACCATAGGAATTTCGCAGGAGAACTTAATACTCCTAGTTCTGGAATGAAGTTCTGGTTTTCACTCAGAAATTTCACCAGTTTCGCTTGATCCCTTACGTCAAACGCTTTGACATGGTCCCCGGGTCTTAGTAAATAAGGAGTCGGTTTCTTGCTGTTTGAGCACATCAGGTCCATACCTAATGGAAGATTTGGAGTTACTCCAAATACATTCCGGGTATTTCCCTTCAGGATCAATGCTTCCGCCTGTCTCTCTACACTACCTGTTAGAATATTTTCTAACCAAGTCCTTTTCGCCCCCGGACCCGAATCTTTTACCATTCGGATGAATCCACCCATTGCCAGTTCTCTGGCTTTTAGGGTAGTCATTCCGGTTCTTCCTTTCCATACTGGTCTCTTTCCTAGTGATGATAACGTCATCAATGGAGTTAGAGCTTCGTAACAGTAAGAAGAGGCGTTCTGAAGGTTCAGACTTGACACTTCATAGATTAGGTCTAGGAAACTTCCTTTTACACACTTCAGTTCCTTTTCAGGATTCGTGTTTTCTAACGATTTTCAAGCTTCGCTCGAAAGGAATCCCAGGTCCGCAAAGCCTTTCACCCATTTGGATTTCTCCAGGGATGTTCCCGGATTTCGGGAGGTTCTGCTTTCCGGCAGGATACCATCGTTTTGTAAAAGAAAGTTCCAAATTACTTCCATTGGATAGTTTACCCATCCAATCTCAGATCTTTTACCCGATCTAGTGCAAGCTTTTAGTAAAGTTCCGTTCTCTTCTAGGCTCAATCCTACTAATCTCAGAGGTTTGATCCAGACTCCGTCCTTCATCACCCAGCCAGATTTCTCCGGTTTCAGTCGGATACCGAATTCCGATTTACATCGTGATTCTAGTTTCTCCGCACATTTGGGATCATTGGACAGAAGTACCCCATCATCGGCATATCCGATGTATTTCGTTCGTTTACCAAGGTCGTATACTCCTAGGTGTTCTAGAACTAAAAGTCCTAGGTACGCTGCAATATTACTTCCTTGAACTACTCCTCTATAATAGTGGAAATAGTTAAATCCAGGGATCATCTGAATTCTCAGAGGATCTTTTGGATCTGTATTTCGGACGTAGGGTGAAGATAAGTGTACTAATACTCTTACTACTTCAGGTGGAATTGCGCTGGAAATTAAGACTTGAGTTAACCATTTTCGGCTAATTTGGTCATGAAACTTCGCAAAATCGAACTCATATACATATTTGTATTTGGGTAAGTTTTCCAAGATTTCTTTCCAGCAAGTAGCGCTCCCTCGACCTGGTCTGTGTCCGTGTTGAGAAGGATTAATTCTATCCTTAATATACATGTGGATCAGGAAGTTCCACATCCATAAGTAACATCTTCACGGCACTCCTGGGTCATTGATCCATCTTAAGCTTCCGTCATCTTTCGGGATTGAAGTCCTTTTGATTTCGAATGTTTCGGATGGTCGATAACAGATCTGGTTTAGTTTCACTAACCAGGCTTCTACTTTCTTCCACTCTGTGTCTTTGTACCAATTTGGTCTTACATTTCTCAATGCAAAGATCCTTAAGGCTTTAGAACTTCGTAGCAGGTGTAGAGCAAGACTCCAATATCTCGATACTGAGATTTTACCGCAGTGCGCTTTGGAAGTAGACTCTTTACGGTCAGAAAGGATATAGCTCAGGGGGGCGCGACTTCCTGGGTTCCCTAATAGTCCATAAATTATAAGATTCTAAAATCCGCGGCGGTTTAGCCGCCACGAGAATTAGAATTAAATTTGATTATTGTGAATATTTAGCTTATAATAAATATTTAAAAATAATATTTAATTATTATATTAAATAAAAGAAACAATATTATAAAGCCGGGATAATTTAATGGTAAAATGTTTATCTCATACATAAAGCTTGGAAGTTCAAATCTTCCTCCCGGTACTATGTTCATGACCTGGAGGATGATTTATACCCAACTAGGCTTATGAATAAGTTATTCCTTAGACTAAAAATAACTTAGGTGTTTTGCACCAAATTCTGTTTTTTAAAAACGATCCAAATAAACCGCGCAATTGCGCGGTTTATTTAGCTCTGTCCGCGCTGCGGCCAGATTCTTTTGCTTACTTGGAGAAATTGGTAAACTCTCCGAATTTAAACTTCGGTGCCGAGAGGCTTGTGGGTTCGAGTCCCACAGTAAGTATAAAAATAATTATTATACAATTTAATAATAACCTTTTATGTATAACCTAATAATAACCCTTATTAAAGGTATAATACCCCTTGGATTGAAAGATTTATCCTGTGAGGCTTTAATTAAAAATTTAGCCTTCCCGGGCGCAAAGTAAAATAAATGGAAAATCATTTATTTTATAAAAATTATTAATTTTAGCGCCCCGGGAAGGTATCTGCGGGGGCTCTGCCCCCGCCTAGAAAGCGCCTTATTTAGTAACAAATATACTTGGTCTAGATTATTTATATATGAAATACATAAAAGTAATAATAAAAAAAAGGATTATAACAACTTCTAAT